CTAGCCTCATAGTGCCTCGCCTGGCGCGATTTACACCAGTCGGAAAAGAACGCGGGCACCCCGGCAAGCGCCGGTGCTATCCATAACCTGTGGACCTCCTTGACAAGACGCCTCATCGGAGGGTCTTTACTACGACTATACCCAGGCGGGGGGGTCGGTTCTCCTATGATGTTCATGTTAACGGCGTCTATAGGGTTTTCGTATTCATTCATTTGATTATCCTCCACGATTTCGGTTTGATAGTCATGAGCACGTGGGCTCCCCGGTTCTATTTCGTTGATAGGGTAGTCAGCAGCGGACGTAAAGGACCCGTAGCTGGACCGCCTGTTAAAGGACGGCTCACCGCCGGAGCCTGACGGGGCATCAATCTCGATGGATATATCGCTCGTGACAGCATCCTGATAGGGGGGGGCGCTGTTGGTCGATCTAGAGTCTGGTAGAAGCATACCAGAAGCTAAATAGAGCGGATTACCATGAATAGAGGGGTGAGGTTTATCCTGCGCAATGCGCTGGGGAGGCTGAAAAGGAACACTGGTGCTACGGTGCTGCGGATTACGTGTCCAATTACCCTTAGCGATCCTTTTAGATAGGTGGTCCGCCAAATTCTTTTTGAATATTTCATCATCCTTCTTCATTTTACCTCCTGGTTGATACAATAATACACGGCAATAAGCCATTCTATGCTGGCTAGGCGAATGCCTCCCCCTTAAAGGAAGGGTCACTCAGTAGGTATTGTAGTACGGCACGCACCTACGTGTGCCTAACCGGCCCTAAAGACCCTTGACGGATTTGCCCCCCCTACAAGGAAGGGGGGGGGTCCGATTAGGCCACGCACAGCTCTAAGCCATCGGACGACCCTCCCGACTGCTTAGAGGGAATCTCTCTATAGGGAGCCCAACCGCGAAGGGTTAGATTATCATAGAGCGTGCCTCGGGCGGTCCGGCGCCGGCGTGCCGTAGGCCACCGCTGAGGCAGAACGTCAGTTAGGGTACGATTAAAGGCTTGTATAGAGACGCATGGGAAACCTTCGGAATCGCAGTAGTTAATATAGAATAGATAGGCCGTTTTTAGAGGCAACCTTGCGGAGGGCAACTCTACTATACTCTCAATGATCCAGCTTTCAAGCAGAAGGTACTTTAATGAGTCTAGCTTAAGGCTCTCGGGGTCGAAAGGGGTATCACCCTGCGAATGCTCACGATAGTTAGCACCTTTTGACATTGGTAACATCCTCCTCTTCCATCGTATGGGATAGATACTCTTCAATGATCAAGATAGGTAATGCAAATAGGGGAATGTATCATCAAGGGCGTCGACGCGTCGCCACATGGATACCACCCAAACGGCGGCTTAGTTGAATAGGTTGACAGCCAAGGGCTGATTTATCGCCGCGCCAATAACCACAATCGGCGAGCGATGTACAATAGGGTGCACCAAACAGTAAGTAGAAAAAATAGGACGTTTGTTAGCGCAATACAACGATATAATCGTGCAAATAGTCTACTATAAGAAGATCTATGCATATGTAAAACACATCCTTAAATGATTACTTAGCCTTCTCACTATAGTTAGCCAGGATAATAAAGAAGCTAACGGTGTGGAACACCGCAAAGAGGACAAGCATATAGGAAACCCCATAGATAAAGGGGTGATACGGCATGGAGAACGAAAAGCGGCCGGGGCCAATCACCACCCGCCTCACAGTATGCTTATTGATCTCTGTCCCAGTGGGTCCCTGCCCGTTAATGACTCGCACGTACTGCACCTCTTGAACAAGGACAGACGCTGTGAGAATGGCAAATACCAGAGGTATTATAAAGCTCCACAGGCCTTCGACCGCCATCATACGGGTCTGCGCCCTGGCCGCCTCCATCCTTCTTTCACCTACAAAGATGCGGGCCGGGATCGTTATAAGATGGGTGGGGAGGAACAGGATATACTGGAGAAAACCGGGGACCGCATAACTATAGACGGTGGCAACTGCAGAACCAATTCTAGAAAACAGGGTGACCTTTCGCGTGTCGGGATCGTCCACTACAAGAGACCACACGCGTTTGCCCACGTCGAGGGCAATCCGGCTCTGCTCCTCCCGGCTAAGCTTTGCACTCTGGCTCAAGGAGAGGTGGATCGCCTCCTGGAATTTGCGGATGTTATCCACCATAGCCCGATCAAGAACATATTTCAATATACCAAATAGACCAAGAAAAGTGCCGATGTTGTGCATTGGATACCTCCATAACAATATATAGTAATAGCAAGGACTTGTCAACGGGGTGCAAAGCTAGCGCCGGGATTGGGGCGCCGTAAAACGTAGAGAATGTAGAGAATGTAGAGAGTGTCGACAATGTCGATAGTGTCGATAGTGTCGATAGTGTCGATAGTGTCGACTATTTTGAACTTTTTGGTAAATTTGAGTTTTTTTACCTCGCCTGGCGTCTAGTCCTTCCTCTCCAAGGGAATCCTTACGCCAAGCAGGTCCAGGCTGCAGGACTGTAAGAAGCCATCTAGCTGCATGAAAACCTGGCTCCGGGAGAGCGAGGGGGTAAGGAACAGGAGCCCATCGTTCTCTAGGCTAAGGGGAACACCCAGGCCATTGCGGGATATACAGTCAACTAGATAGGCCAGAAGGACAACCTCGTGGGAGGCTAAGGCACGCGAGGAGAGTAGCCCCTCATGGTATCGGCTTCCCCCTTTCCTGCCACTGCGTTCTTCCTCGGCCCGTCCATAGTACGGCTGCACACGGGAAGGGATGTAGATCCTATTCCGGCTCCCCAACGCCAGCTGGAACTGCGCTAGCTCCACAAGTATGGGGTGGCGCAGGACCTTGCGCAGGCACTGCTCCAGCTCGTCAGGGCCCACGCCGCTATAGGCCTCCTTGATTTTCTCGCGTATGGACCCCCTTCCTTTCATACTGGCACCGTTGAGGCCCGAATAGAGTATGGTTTTTAGCAGCTTCTTGGGAATATCCCCTCCCCATTTGGTAAGTATATGGGACCAGAAATCTCCGGTGCCGTAGGCCTCCCAGGTATTGGGGGCGGCAACGCTCCCCGTTAGCCCGACGTAGATGCCCGTGTGGCAGGCCACCATATCGAGCTCGTATAGGGCCACCGATTCGGGTAGCAGGATTTCACCGATCAGCTCCTTGATAACCCTCTTGCAGTCCCTACGGAGGCTAGCTATCGTTCCGGAACCCTCCGAAGTATGAGGCACGAGCCTCGGATAGCTCCATTGGCCGCGGTAGGAGGATGCAAAGAGCCTCTTGGAGGGGCAATTACGGGTATAGTAGGTGCTCCCCTGCCGACGAAACAGGCGGAATAGCATATAGCAGGTATCTAGAATCTCCCGTGAACCTTCGTTGATTGTGTCTATAAGCTCCGAATAGTTCCCTGAATGGTCCCTTAGCGCTCCTAGACTCTCCTCTAGAGCCCCTGCTAGTGGGTAGGCCATGCCTACCATGGTCGTAGATCGTTCCAGCTTGGGTGGGAGGCTTAACCTCGGGAGAGGCCCCCTCTCGAGCTCTGTATAGAGCCTTTCTACCGCCTTCCTATTTTCGCTGTTGCACGGGATGATCTTCTTAGCCTCCTCCACAAGCCGCTCCTCGGTCCAGTCCTCCTGTTTACCTTCTAGTTCATGAAGAAGCCTAGGATGCTTCGTTAAGAAGTCCCCCGTCTTATCCTCTTCGGCCTTCGTGAGATTGCCTACCTTTCTACGAATAAGCTCGTACAAGCTGCTTAGTACCCTCTTAGGTCTTTTAGGAGGCCCCAGCAGGCTTAGAACCTCCTTCTGTTTGGTCCTGGTACTGCCCGTGGGCTCATCCGTCCAACTACCGGCCCTCTCATTGACTTTCCGTTCATCCTCTTCGGGTTTCGTGCAATCAGCGTTACCTTTTCTATCCGCCGGGCTGGTCATACATCCGCCCTTTTCGCCCAATAGGCTCTTCTCCTTCTCCTTCTCAATAGGGGGGGCGATGCTTTCTAAACTACCATTCTTGTCGGAATTCCCAAATTTCCCAAATTTCCCAAATTTCCCAAAATAGTCGACACTATCGACACTATCGACACGGTTGCCGTGCTCGGCCTCCTCGTTTTCCTCTTCGTCCCACCCGTTCCTAACGGCTGTCTCTTCATAGGCCTTCTTAAAGAGATCGAATCCTTCCCACGGCTCGGTCTCCATGAGGTACTTGATGGACTCTGACCTCTTAGTCCTTCTTAACCTCTTTCCATAGGCCAGGTTAACGCCAACCACAATCCGCCCCTGCGACCTCCTCTTGACGACTATGTCCCTATAGCCCATGGACCGCACCGAGTCCTCTAGCATATCACCGAAGGAGTTGTAACACACCGGCTCGATCCCCTGCGCTTCCGCATAGTCAACGTAGGACTCGTACAGCCCTCCAGCCAATGGGATCTTTTTCGCTCCCAGCGGCATCTCGGTGCCGGGGTTATACAACACCTTAGAAAAGAGCCATTCCATCACGCCGGATGGGTCTAGCCCTCCCCCGCTTAGCTCGTTGATGGCCTCCACGCTCTGCCCGATCCGGGCTCTCTCGGCCGGCATCTCGAGAGCCCAGTTGATTAGACCACTCGCGTTCACCTTGAGCTTCTCTAGCAGATGGGGATCTCTCTGGACGGCGGCCTTGGGCGTTAGCACGTAGAGCGCGCGCCTCCTAAAGCCACTTGTGCGGTCCTGTACGCACCATTTCGTGTTAGACGTTACCAAGAGGAGTGCCGTTATGGAGACTCCATAGATGCTGCCATTCTTGATCTCGATGACGATCTTATCTCCTGACACGAATTTCTTGATCATCGAGCATTGGGCGTCGTTCACCTTAAGCGGGATGTCGGGCAGCGTGATCAGTAATCTATCCTGTACCACCTTCATCTCAAATCGATTGGTCAGCCGTAAGATGTCTAGGGCACATGCCGCGTCCCCTAGAATATGCTCCAGCAGCTGGACAAACGTTGATTTCCCTGTTGCACCGGGGCCCCATAGGTAGATAAAGAATTGTTCACTGTTATCATGCGTAAACAATAGGCGAAGGTAGGCTCTTAAAACGTTGAGCTTAAGCTGGTTTTCGTCTGTTAAGCAGAGTAAAAACGTCTTTTGAATGTATGTCAATGATGTACACGTATTCAACTCTATACCACATTGATGGAAGGACCACAATCCTGGCTCGGTGGGCAGTAGCCTCCTCTCATCGCCCTGAACCACCAGGAGACCGTTGATGAAATGGACTCCCTTGAGCGGCTTCGGTGTCTTGTAGAGCCGCTGCCTTAGGTATTCCTCCATAAGCTTCCGGAACTGGAGCGTTCCCATCCTCTTCCGATTCATGGGAGGCCTCTCCTTCCTTATTCTCGTCAATACATCCTCTATCTCATTCAGAATATCGAAACAGGAGCCATCATGGGTCGACCAGTGCCCATCTTCATACCGATACCATTCCTTTTCGGGCAACCGGAAGATCCATCGATCAGCTAGCGCCTCCGCCAGCGTTTTGCTAACGCTCTCTTCTAAGGATTCTCCCTCGTTGGGCTCTTGCCTGGACTCTTGCCCAGCCCTTTGCGCCATCCTCCTTTCCAGGATTCCCAGCAGGTCGCCCTCCTTATCTGCCTCCAACGGCGGTTTGCAGAGGACGCGGGCCAGGAATAGCAGCACCTCTCTATCCATCGACCGATCCTTAATGACCTGATTGTAGAGGCTATTCCATCTGCGCCCAAATGGGATTATCTCGTTGATTTCAGGGGGCGGGTATCCCTGCGCGGGCATCAGCGGGGAGGGCAGACGAGCCAGTTTGGTCAGAGGGGCCCATTGAATGATGCTCCTTCCCGGCCCTAGTATGGTAATTCTCCGGTTTAGGAAGTATTCCATCCGCAGCCCAGCCCGGCTTATCCCGGTGCTAGGCGTATCCTTGGGAAGTCCCGTCCCCCATATGTGCAGGCCTCCCGAAGGCGTCTTTTCTATGCTTATATCCACGTATTCGGATAAGGCCTCTCTGATCGACAGCGCAAGGTGGGTGTTGTCTAAATCGATAATACCTACCCCATTAGGAAGCGAGCCCGCAATCAATCATCCCTAAAGGGTAAAGGGGTGGTTGATTCCCTCTCCCTACAGAGAATCTTTTTTCACGGCCTGACAAGCCCACGCCTGCCTCGTAAGCAAATCTTTTTTTTCAGTATCAATAAAATAATACCCTATGAAGATGCGGAAGAGATAGGCATTCCCTTTCCGTCTAAATACTTGCCTAACTACTTGGATGTAGCAGCATGGGTTGTTACTGCCCAACCCCAGCTGCGCATCGCGCGGAAATACTTATATCTCCTCCGGAGTAGACGGGTGATCATTTTCCTAGCAAGTGATTCCGGGTGCGAAAAGACAAATACAAGCTAGATAGGAGAATGTCAGGATCAATTACCGAAGAAGATATAACTATTTCGTAAGTTGCAGAGACAGACTAGTTGGGACAGCAGAACCGGCTTCTAAGAAAAATCATTCGAAAAAAAAAAAAAGAGTTTGCGTCACAAGAAGAGAAGTAAATCTAGAATAAAGTATTCCGTGTGATCCCGATAATGGGATCTATTAATATACCCGATAGGATTGATGCTAGTGCACGAATGATCATAGCTATTTCAATAGAACTTTTTGAAATTGAAATTGATGGAGAAACTAATGAATTTCGTATAGAAGTTGTGGATGCATCGCTCCTCCCACTCTTCCCAGTGAACATTAATTTAATTATTTTAAGATAATAGTAGATAGAAATTACACTTGTGACAAGCGCTACCAGAACTGATGGGTACGAACCAGCTTTCCATCCATGCCAAAAGAGATAGAGTTTACCAAAAAAACCGGATGGTGGAGGGATACCCCCTAGGGATGGTGAACGTAAAACCGGAGAGAATGTTAGAACAGGATCCTTCATGTATAATCCCGCGTAATCCCTAATATTATCAGTTCCGGTTCGTAAACCAAATGAGGTGATACGAGCAAAAGTTCCCAGATTCATGAGTATATAAATAAACGTATAAGTTATCATACTTGCGTAACCGTTCTCCGGGTCTGCAGCAAGTACTCCAATCATAATATATCCAATTTGGCTTATAGAGGGATAAGCTAGCATACGTTTCATGCTTATTTGAGTAATGGCAATTAGATTTCCTAATATCATGCTAGAAGTAGCTAATAATCCTACCACAATATGCCACTCATTAGATAAATATGGAAAAGTTAGACCGAAGAGTCGCGTAAATAAAGCTGGAGCTGCTACTTTAGAGGTAACGGAGAAAAAAGCAACGACTGGTATAGGAGAGTCAGAGTCGAAAAGAAGATTTTCGATCTTTCCGCTCATTCAGAACCGTGCATGAAATTCTTATTTCACACGGCTCTTGGTTCATAAGAGATTCACAACTGATATCGCCCCCAGAACCTTCCTCGTGTATGTTTTAAACCCATTCTTCCTTGAAGAATTCATTAATCATTCAATATGGGGACTAATTGTTAACTTCTCGAGGAATCCCTCATCGTTTGTTTGGATTACCCACCAGCAGTTTCAGTTTCGTCTCGAATTCTTTCTTGCTTGTTTGCCCTTCTTCATTTTTCACCGGAATCCTTTCAACAACTCAAACTACTTGTTGAGTTGGTAGGCACACGCCCGGGCGGGAGAGACAAATTGCGACTTTTTTCGTTCCTACTTTGACATAGTCTTATCAGTCATGTTAGACTGTTAATAATTGGCATCCATGGCTGAGCGGTTAAAGCACCCAACTCATAATTGGCGAATTCACAGGTTCAACTCCTGTTGGATGCAAATAAAAAATAAATATGGAGTAAGAAGTGGGGAACTCAAAAATCTATTTGTAAAAAAAGTTGATTCGAAATTGATGGCAAGTAGTAGACTATACAGGAATTACAAAAAAAAAAAATCAAAGAGAATTGAAGGAAAATGAATAAAGCGAGAAGGATACTACGGAGAAGTCAAAAAATCAATTAATTACCGAGAAATCTATTCGTTTGTTGCAACAAAATCAATATACTTTTCATGTAGATTCGAAGTTGACCAAAACTGAAATGAAAAATTGGATTGAACAATTTTTCGACGTTAAAGTCGAGGGGATCAACAGTAGTCGAGTAAAAACTAAAAAAAAAAATAGATTGAGTTCAAATTATACGAGTAAAAAGAAAATGATTACTAGACTTCGATCTAATTACTTTATTCCACTTTTTATAAATTAATAATTAGGAAAAGTTTGTCTTCCCATCAAATAAAAGATTACGTATAAATATAGAAGGGAATAATAAGTATGGCCATATGACTGTATGAGGCGTATACTCCAAGTACGCGGAACCGGGCTATTCTGCAATTTGGGGAAACAACAGAATCCAAGCCCCGCAAACAATTAACTTACCATAGAACATCTAGAAATGGTCGCAACAATACGGGAATCATCACCAGTAGACATAGGGGGGGCGGACACAAGCGTTTATATCGTGAAATTGATTTTCAGCGCAACAAATTGAATGTTGCCGGACGAGTAGCCAGTATCGAATACGACCCCAATCGCAACGCTTTCATTCGTTTAATCAACTATACAGATGGTGATAAGAGATACATTTTGCATCCACGGGGAGTACGGGTTGGAGACATCGTAACATCTAGTCCTGACGCATCCATTTCGGTTGGAAATGCCCTACCTCTGAGTGCGGGTTGAATATTTGATTCGCGTATTCCGAAACTAATCGATCGGGCTGTAGGCTTCGCCCGAAAACCTCGCACTACTTCAAATTTCTTAAGTTCTATGGAGTAAACCTGGTTGGGGTAACCAAATAGGGACAGCAGCGGGTGCTAGAGTTTGGAGCAATTCAACATATATCAATTTATAAAGGTAAAATAATATGGAAACAGATAAATAATCTCAAAATTGTAATAAAAAAAAGGGCGTTCTATGAAGACGTAGAAATTAGGAATTCGAGACACTCGATTTGGCAGTCGGAGGCAAAATCGAAGCCGCAGAATGAAAGAAAGAATAAATGCGTAGAACTGTAACTACGTCAATGTCAATGCTAAAGAGAAGAGGTTTCCTAAGTTATCTCGGACATTCACTAATGCTAACGCGAATCATTCAAGTCACCAATTCTGTTGCTAAATTCTTTTGAATTACTGAATTTTTAAAAGAAAGCCAGATGCCGGCAAAAAAGCCAAGGGTGCACCATAGATGGCCCAACAATTACTTACTTTTCATTTTCAGTAGACATCAATCTAATTTGGTGCTACCAAACTTAGTAGTGGTGCCTTTCATATCCGGAAAGCTGTATGCTGCGAAAGAAGCTTGTACAGTTTGGGAAGGGGTCTTCCCCAATCGTTTTTTTCTTTGAATAATAAGTAAGAGAAGGGGGGAGGTCTACCTCAACCAAAATACCTTTAGGTACTATTATACATAATATAGAATTAAAATCTGGGAGAGGCGGATAATCGGTTAGAGCAGCCGGCGCAGCAGCAAAAGTAGTTGCAAAGGAAGGGCAACTCGCTACACTGAGACTACCTTCCAACGAAATTCGTTTAATATCTCAGAGTTGCTTAGCAAGTATAGGACGAGTCGGAAACATTGATATCAACAACGAAGGCTTGGGAAAAGCTGGATCCAAGCGCTGGTTAGGTAGACGGCCTAAAGTTAGAGGTTCAGCTACGAATCCTGTAGACCACCCCCACGGTGGAGGAGAGGGCAGGACACCGATTGGTAGAAAACAGCCATCAACCCCTTGGGGGCATGTTGCGCTTGGACAAAGAAGTCGGAGAAGTGGAAAATACAGCAACCCCCTCATACTTCGTCGACGTAAAGGTTATTGATAAATGAAAAAATTAAGTGGGGGGTTAATATGCTATGGCACGTTCATCAAAAAAAGGTCCTTTCGTAGCTAATCATTTAATACGGAAAGTTGAAAATCTTAATATACGAAGAGAGAGAAAATTGATTGTAACTTGGTCTCGTGCTTCTGCAGTCGTACCCATCATGATCGGTCACACCATTGCCGTGCATAATGGGCGGGAGCACTTACCTATTTATGTAACCGATCGCATGGTGGGTCATAAATTGGGTGAATTTGTACCGACTCGGACTTTTAGGGGACATGCAAAAAACGATAAAGGATCTCGTCGATGATTGGGAAATCATACCTTATGAAAAACGAAAAAAAACCAGAAATTGGAGTGCGAGCTTTGAGAAAAAACATTCGTGTGTCAGCTATCAAAATACGACGGGTTCTCGATCGAATCCAGGGCTGTTCGTACAGAGAAGCACTTGTATTACCCGAATCTATGCCTTACAAAACATGTTATCTAATATCACAATTAATACTTTCTGCAGCAGCAAACGCCAATACCAATTTTGGATTGAATAAATCCGATTTGTTCATTAGTGAGGCCTGAGTCGAAAATTCCACATATTTGAGAAGGTTCCGCCCTCGAGCTCAAGGCCGAGGTTGCCCGATAAAGAAACCCATCTGCAAAGTAACTATTAAGTCAAATTCCAACAAAGTTGGAGAGATAGAAAGATAACTCCATATAGAATGTTTACTCATTGAAACGTGTTGAAAATTTAAAAGAAATACAAAAAAACTAAGTACTAAATAATCTAATATTGAGTTGAGGGAAAATAGATACGGGACGAAAGATTCATCCACTCGGTTTTCGACTCGGTGTAAATTAGAAGCATTATTCTCATCGGTTCGCACAGACAAAAGATTACCCAAAGTTTCTTGAAGGAGATAGGCAGATACGCACCTCTATAGAGAGGTATATTGCGAAACATATGATGGACGCCACAAACTATGGCGGAGTTGGACATATTGAAATTCAACGGAAAACAGATCTAATTCGGGTTGATATACATACGGGATTTCCTGATTTACTTATTGAGGAACAAAATTTGGGGATTAGTCAAATGAAGAGCGATATTGAAAACATCTTAGGGATTGAAAGTCGGAAGCTCCGAGTAGTATTAAGTAGTGTTACCCAACCATATGGAGAACCAAAAATATTGGCGGAACATGTTGCCTCACAATTAAGAAATAGAGTTCCTTTTCGACGAACTATGAAAAAGGCTATTGAGTTGGTTGGAAGAACCGGCGATCGAGGTATCAAGATACAAATAGCCGGACGCCTCAACGGTAGTGAGATGGCTCGGGTTGAATGGGCTCGAGAGGGTAGAGTCCCCCTCCAAACCATTAAAGCTCGTATAGGATATTCATACCACCCGGCTCAGACAATTCATGGGGTTCTAGGCATAAAGACTTGGACATTTCGAGGTACTGGGTGACCCTTACCCAATGAAAAAAGAACTATTTAACAAAATTTGACACAACTTGAGTTAGCTTTATCCTACTCTAGTTTCAATCTTTTCATTTCAAATTCCAAAAGATCTTTGCTATGCTTAGTGTGCGACTCGTCTAAGCAACATCTCTTTATCCATAAAAAAAAATTTGATTAATTGGGTAATAGACCGTCTGTTTCCGAGTATTGAAGAAGTAAATGCCGGAGACGAAGTAGGGTTACCTTATCGCAATTGAAATTTCTATCCATGGAAAATTTTTTCATGGAGAAGCTGAAACAAATACCAATTTATGATTACTTCGATAGGGAAAAGTCAAAATAATTGAATTTTTATTCCTTGAAATCGTATGGTTAACCGCTCAACTCCCGAAAAGCTGCATAATGTAGCATTGATTTACAAAGTGTCAATATCAAAGTAAAATAGAGCTTTTAGTCAATTAATGCTAAGAACGTTGACTTAATAAAATTGAGATAGGATGAAAAGCTCCGTCGCCGGGGGGGGAACCAAAACGTTTGCTCTAAGAGACTGAAACAACGAGGAGACTTCCGAATCTCAATCATTCAGTTAATTAATTTTGAAATTCGGCGGATGGGATGGCGAGAGAAGCCCCTGCTTCAAAAGCAACAAATAGATTAGAAGATCGAGCTTATTCTCGCCCGTGGATTTAGTACCAAGTAATAGTTGAAGTGCTACTTATAAATGGAATGAAAATTAGAAAAATAAAAAGAGAGAGAGAGAATGACATAAAAATAGTTAATAAGTTGACAAAATATGAGAAGTAGTATCAAATTCATGAGGAGCCGGTTGGAAGTAGACTCCCACGTTCGGTTCTGTATCAGAGATTGATAAATTCTTTCAATATCGACTGTAACCCCAGACGAACTAAATATCGTAAGCAACATAGAGGAAGATTGAGGGGAATATCTAACCGCGGCAATGCCATCTCCTTCGGAAAATTTGCTCTTCAGGCCCTCGAACCTGCTTGGATTACCGCTAGACAAATAGAGGCGGGAAGAAGGTCAATAGCGCGCTATGCTCGTAGAGGCGGGAAGCTGTGGATACGCATCTTTCCCGACAAACCCATTACGATGAGACCGGCAGAAACGCGTATGGGGTCGGGCAAGGGATCTCCGGAATACTGGGTATCCACAATTAAACCAGGCCGAATAATTTATGAATTGAGTGGGGTATCGGAAGATGTTGCCAAAATTGCTATGGCAATGGCTGCCCACAAAATGCCTGTGCCTACTCGAGTAGTAACTACTGCCGAATCGTGATACTTGTTAAAAACAAAAAGATAGAGAAACAAGTGACTCAAAAAGGAGGAATATAGTGAAATCATGACGATGACAGGAGTGACATGTCTGAGGCGTTATCCCGATTGTCAGTAAACCGAATACACTTTATCAATTCAATTGGATTAGATTACTCGCAATAGCAAAAATTAGCTTATTCCCCTTTTTGGGTGGAATATCTATAGATATATATCTATATATATAGATATATTCTTTTACTCAAATGTAGTACAAATAAACCTATTATTTTTCTCGATTACCAAATGATTCAAACTCAAAGTTATTCAGATGTAGCAGACAACAGCGGAGCCCGCAAGTTGATGTGTATTCGAGTCTTAGGAACCGGCAACCGCAGATATGCGGGTATGGGTGATATCATAATAGCTGTAGTCAAGGAAGCAGTACCCAATATGTCTCTAAAAAGATCAGAAGTGGTTAGAGCAGTGGTAGTATGTACCCGCAAAGGAATAAAACGATGTAACGGAATAATTGTTGGATTCGACGACAACGCGGCCGTTGTCATTAATCAAGAAGGAAATCCTAGGGGGACTAGGATTTTCGGTCCAGTACCTAGGGAATTGAGGGATTACAATTTTACTAAAGTAGTTTCTTTAGCTCCCGAGGTCTTGTAAAAATTAATGATTGAATTGATTTAGCATCATCAGTTTGACAAACTTTCAAACTGAATTTATAAATTTAGTTTGAAAGTTTGTCAGACATCTATAAATATACCGAATACATAAAATGAAATGAAACGGAAAAAAAAAAGAGGTTAGGAATTATTCTAGTATTGATAACTACAAAAATTACTGATTGATATTTTACGGCTAATGATGCTATATCTACCGCACTTACTGCCATAAGAAATGGCAACACAAGAAGGAAAGCTATGATCAGAATACCTGCCACTAAAGTGACTGAACGCGTCGTAGAAATTTTGGTGGAAGAAGGTTTTATAAAAAACGCTGTAAAGCACAAGGATAATGGGAAAAATTTTCTGGATGTGAACTTGAAATATCTCGGTAAGAAAAAAGACCCCTACATTGTAGTTATCAGACGTATTAGCAAGCCTGGATTGAGAGTTTATTCCGATCGTCGGCAAATTCCTAAAATATTGGGTGGTATGGGAGTTGCAATTTCATCGACATCGCATGGACTTATTACAGATCGGGAGGCTCGACACAGGGCAATCGGCGGGGAGATTTTATGCCACATTTGGTAATTTGAAAACTTCTTCCCAACGGAGAATAAGTTGTTTTCAAAATGACTATGTTACAAATAAGCTATTAGCAATATCAACTGAGTTGGCAATTTATAAAAGAAATCTATAAATTAAGGAGGGTTTATTTAGCTCGAATGATGAAAAAGCAGAATCCTATTGATATAGAAGGTACAGTTACGGAATCGCTTCCCAATGCCATGTCTTGAGCGTGTTTAGATAATGGATGTCAAGTCTTAACTCACATATCGGGAAAGATCTGACGGAGTTACATAAGAATATTACCAGGAGATAGGGTAAAAGCTGAATTAAGTCCTTATGATCTTACCAAAGGGTGTATCATTTATCGACTTCGAAGTAGACAGACTAATAACAATCCATAAGTTTTGGTGTTGGTGCCGTCATTTAGTAATTATCTACTTGTTCAACTTTTTGTTTCAATTCGTAAAAAAGAGTAATGTATCTCGAATCTATCAATAGATTTATCCAACTAATTTAAGGTTGTAGCTACGAAAATTCGTGCCTCTATTCGAAAAATATGTGAAAAGTGTCGATTGATTCGTAGACGTGGACGAATCATGGTAATTTGTTGCAACCCGAAGCATAAGCAGAGGCAGGGGTAGTCAAAATAGTTAGACGTGGAACTAATTAACAATTAATAATAGCCTTTGAATATAAAAAATCAATTAACTATGTTAGCTAACTCAAAAAAGATTCGTTCACGAAAGGTAAAGCGCGGAGTCCAAAAGGGGGTTATTCATATCCAAGCAAGTTTTAACAATACCATTATTACTGTCACGGACGTTCGGGGATAGGTAGCTCCTCGGTGTTCCGCCGGTGCCTGCGGTTTTAGGGGTACACGCAAAAGTACACCATTTGCCGCTCAAGCCGCAGCGGAAAACGCTATCCGTGCTTCAATGGATCGGGGTATGAAACAAGCAGAAATTACGATGAGTGGACCCGGTCCGGGAAGAGACACCGCCTTGCGGGCCATTCGACGAAGCGGCGTAATCCTCAGTTTCGTACGTGATGTGACTCCCATGCCATATAATGGGTGCCGACCTCCCCGAAGAAGACGTGTCTAATTAGTAGTTATATAAAAGCTAAAGGGGGATTCTTTTATGCTTACGTGTGAGAAGTCGATCTCTACCCAGGCACTTCAAATGAAATGCGTTGAATCTAGGATAGAAAATAAGCGTCTTCATTATGGTCGTTTCGTCGTATCTCCCTTCAAGAAGGGCCAAGCTAGTACTGTGGGAATTGCCATCCGTAGAGCATCACTAGAAGAGGTTCGAGGGACAAGCATAACATGTGCACGCTTTCACGGAGTTGTCCACGAGTATTCCACAGTAACGGGTATTAAAGAGACAATACATGATGTTTTAGTTAACCTAAAGGAAATTGCACTTAAGAGTGACTCCAATGATGTTAAAGAAGCAACTTCATCCGTAACTGGTCCCAAAGAAGTAACTGCGGGTGATATATCACTTCCACCTTCTGTCAAAGTGGTTGACAATTTGCAACATATAGTTACTATCACTCAACCAATATCTGTAAATATTGAATTAAAAATTGAAAAAGATTGTGGATACCGCATAGAAAATTTAAATGGATGTAAAAGTGGAGAATTTTCTGTTGATGCTGTATTTATGCCTGTTCGCAACGTAAATTATAGCGTACATTTATTTGGAAGTGGTAAAGCGACGCGAGAAATATCACTCATTGAAATATGGACTAATGGTAGTCCGACCCCAAGCGAAGCAATTAACGAGGCTTCTGAAAAACTAATAGACCTATCAAGTCCTTTTTTGCACGTGAAACGTGCAGACGTCTCCCGCTTAGGAGATGATAAAAGTTCTTTTGCCTCAATGAAGTCATCTTCACAGTTTTATGATGTGAATGAACTAGGGAAAAAGCTATCTGAAGATACGTTTATTGACCAACTAGAATTACCTTCCAGAGCCTTTAATTGTCTCAAAAAAGCCAAAATACACACCATCGCCGATTTGCTTAATTACAGCCGAGAAGATTTAGCAAAAATAAAAAGTTTTGGACAAAAATCTGTAGATCAGGTGTCAAAAGCTTTGTGGGAGCATTTTGCCATAGAATTACCGAAAAATGAGGTGCATATGAATTAGTAGGAACAAGTAGCGGAATCCAATTTGTATTATTTTTGAGACAAGTAATCTGATCTCTTGTGTGTTACACCTTTTTCAAAGGTTTTAGAGGGAAATATGAGTTAACCAAAACTGGTAAATTAAATCAAAAATTAATTCCTAATTATTTTTGCGTAAACAAATAGAAATCAATTATCTAAAGAACTTGATAATTTTGATTCAAATTTGAATAAGTCTGGGGAAGTCTTGTCCTGGCCCGGAGGCTGACAATGGTTCCCTAGACTAAATCCAAATATTTTTCAGGTTAATGGGAGATAGGATAATGCTAGAAAAGCCCCGAAGTTAGAGATCCATCTATGGGTAAAGTTGCCCCAATACCTGACCAAATAGCGACCGCGGTGCCAATTGCGAAGACTGTTGTAGCTACTGGACGCCGAAAGGGATTCTGAAATTTATTGACATTTTCGAGAAAAGGAACGGTCAGCAAGCCTGCGGGCACCGACGCCATTGAAAGAACACCTAATAATTTATTGGGCACTGTACGGAGTATTTGAAACACAGGATAAAAATACCACTCAGGTAATATTTCCAAAGGAGTTGCAAACGGATTTGCTGGTTCACCAATCATTGATGGTTCTAAAACAGCCAAACCCACGGTACATGCAATGGTTCCCAATATTACTACAGGAAATATATATGAAAGATCATTGGGCCAAGCGGGTTCTCCGTAGTAATTATGTCCCATGCCTTTAGCTAATTTTGCTCTCAAAACGGGATCGTTCAGGTCAGGTTTTTTTGTTATTGGGGTGGACTTTTCATTCCCCCACAAGAATCGAACGTGAGAATTTCTTCTCATACGGCTCGAGCAAATGTGAAATTATCTCATCCCGCAACGGTTAGGCTGGCAAATAATAAGAGGACGAACACGCAAAAGAGTTATTCTGCAACATGGCTTATGATCCGAATCAGCTCAATAATGAAATAAGGCTTCGCGGATTATCTCGTATCCCATATGCGCGTGTCATGTCATTGCAAGTTGATACAAGACAAGATATGAACTAAGGTATAGGATCTTAACTTGTTATAACGTTGGCTATATATATATATATATCTTTAGATCGTTTTTTTACCCCAACGGCTATTCTTGCAAAGAATTAACATTTGATGCAAAAGAAATGTAAACATCATATTAAAAACCGTATGTTCAAGAGCTTCACACAATCCCAATTAGATCTATTGGGTTTCACGAGGCCTTTCAACTTTTTTGGATCGATCATGGAGAACATTCTCCAAACAACTTTAGTCTTAGTTCGAAAAATCTATTTTTATATCCAGGTTTCGAATCTTAGTCCCAAAGAAAGGTCGGAAAGGAGACACATCTTTGGCTGCAGCAGTATCCAACTCGACGTCTGCATAGCCTACACGTCTCGAGACAAGTCACACACTCCCGTAATCCAAATTTTTTCCTTTAACGTTTCAATTATTTTGTCTCACTAGTCTGAGACGAGAACTAAATCCGCTGGATAACTTATATTTAGGTTTAGTAATAAGTATCAGCGGCGACGGAACGACAACCCCTTAAAGAACTTGGAAGTAAAATTCCCCGCCGATATAGCGATATAAATTTATCACCCCTGATTTATGAATGAATCGTGAAGGACCCGGAATGCCTTGTTTACGGATCATTGGAAAATGCATCAGCATAAAAACAGCAGTAAGAAGTGGCAACACAAAAGTGTGTAAACTGTAAAAACGGGTTAATGTTGATTGGCCGACACTAGCACTTCCCCGTAATGACTCTACTAATGAAGATCCTATCAGGGGAATAGCTTCGGGTACGCCGGTTACAATTTTGACAGCCCAGTAACCGATTTGATCCCAGGGTAAAGAATATCCAGTTACACCGAAAGAGACGGTTAATACAGCTAGAATCACCCCAGTAACCCAAGTTAATTCGCGAGGTTTTTTGAATCCCCCCGTGAGATAAACCCGAAATACATGCAGGATCATCATTAATACCATCATACTTGCTGACCACCGATGAATAGACCGAATCAGCCAACCAAAATTAACTTCAGTCATTGTATATTGAACTGAAGAAAAAGCTTCTGTAACAGTCGGACGATAATAAAAGGTCATGGCAAAACCGGTGGCTACTTGAACCAAGAAGCGAGTCGGCGTGATTCCCCCCAAGCAATGAAATATGTTCACATGCGGAGGGACATATTTACTAGTAACATCGTCAGCAATTGCCTGAATTTCTAGGCGCTCCTCAAACCAATCATATACCTTAGTGAGATAGGTAAGCCTTTTCAACTCCCTCTTCATAAACTGTGCATGAGACTTTTTCCTCACACAGCTTAAGCGAAGCCATTTTGGCAGCGCCCATTCGATTAATCGTTAGTAGTTACTCGGGTAAAAAGATGGGAAAACGCGGCAGATCTCCAACATCTCTTATCCTTTGGGAAAAGGCCACTCATTCTCGGAAAACTCGGAAATACATTTTACTTCGATCTCATGTGAGCTTTTATTTTTTGAATAAAAAAGAGTAATTAGAGCGTCTTGGGAAATCTCTTAATCTTATCAACGTACCCCCCCCCCCCCCCGATCTTTTTTAGGGGGGGGGGCAGATAAAGGAATAGAGGTTATTTCGTTCTGATCTGATTTTTTTTGGCATCAACCTTAGATTTTTACTATATTTCGATAATTTTTTTTCTAGGTAGGAAGCCGTAACGGGCGACAACTCCTCCATCACTTTGAATCAAAACCCTACAAGGTTCTTCCTTTTTCTACCTACATACCTTAGTAACCAAAGTAACCAACCATAAGTAAAACATACTTCATTGGTTATTTTCTAATAAAGTACCGGGTTGGCAGTATCAAATAACAACTTTGTCACGAAATTTAAGTGGTAAATTGATGCAAATTAATCATAGTTTGAACTCTGTACTAAATATTAAATTCTCGCGTTTCAGGTGCTAATAACTCGATTGCTACCTGGCGAGATACCAATAATCTAATATAATGAAATCTTCTTAAATAAAAGATTATTTATTTGTTGAATCAGGTTAATTGCGACGAATCACACACCCATATTATTGTTTTGTAAAAACATTTCAAGTTAGCGCGATTTAACTCCCGTTCTGAGTTGTGGTTAAGTATCCTTTTCTAAATCCCCGGCTATTGCCGTTAGTTACGTCAGCGGAGTTCGGAATTTTTTTACCAACTAACTGGAATACCATCTAATAAAACGGATGAGTTATAAATTTCCAGAATGGTAACTAGGAATACTGCAAATAAAGCCATGAAAAATCCCATCAGGGGGGTAGTCCCCCATCCGGGGGCAACCTTTCCATATTCTGAGTTAAGCGGCTTCAATATCGTTCCCAATAAACTTATTTTGGGTTTACCCCTGGGGGTGTCATCAATAACTTTCGTAGCCATAAAATCTGCTCAACTGATTGAAATATATTGACTTTGTATACTATTATAGCAAGTAAAGTAGAAACTAACATCTTTCTGGATTACACGGCAATGGAAACCGCAACTTCGGTCGCTATCTTTATCTCCCGTTCACTCGTTAGCTTTACCGGTTACGCTTTGTATACCGCCTCCGGTCAACCTGCCAAAGAGCTCAGAGACCCCTTCGAGGAACACGAAGATTAATCGGACTGGTAGACCTTCCCTTGCAAAATTAAGCAAAATTAAAGGGGAAGGTCTCTAATAAACTTAATTTTCCCTATAATCATTATTCTGTTGATGCAACAGAATCTGTTTCTTTGGTAAAAGAAAAATCAGGGAAAGCTCTCTATCTATTCTTGCTAGGTACTTTGGGGGGCTCCCGAAAGAAGATGGCAAAAAATATTATACCTAAAGTTGCTACCAACAAAAATGTGTAAACCAGTGCTTCCATGGATTCGACCGTAATAGTGATATTTTAAAAATATCTTTCATACTAATTTACTTGCAGTGGGAGAGACTTCTAGCTCTTTCAAATTTTTTTGCTTGACTTCGAAGTATTCAAAATTATTAAATCAATTTAATAAATTATTAAATTTTGGCAAAACAATTATTTATTCTTTTAAAATTTGGTCAATTCTTGTGACTAACTCAAGAAAGAGAGTAATTCAACATGGTAGATAAGAGAAAATTTGTTAAACAGCTTGTCTTTTAGTACTGGGATCCCCCAACTTTTGAAATGTCCCGAATTCAACTTGGGCATCCAAGTCGGGATCGATACCAGCAAAAACGTCCCTGAACAAGGTTCTTGCACCGTGCCAAATGTGACCGAAAAAGAAAATGAGAGCAAACGTGGCATGGCCGAAAGTGAACCAACCCCTCGGACTACTTCTAAAAACACCATCTGATTTTAAAGTGGCGCGGTCAAACTCGAAGATCTCACCCAATTGAGCGCGCCTGGCATATTTCTTTACTGTGGCGGGATCGCTGAAACTAGCACCATCTAGTTCACCACCAAAAAATTCTACGGTTACACCGACTTGCTCAACGCTGTATTTTGATTCTGCTCGTCGAAATGGTACGTCAGCTCTCACGACACCCTCACCGTCTACCAAGACAACAGGAAATGTTTCGAAAAAAGTTGGCATACGGCGTACAAAAAGTTCGCGGCCTTCCCTATCTTTGAAAACAGCATGACCTAACCAGCCAACGGCTATCCCGTCGCCATTGTCCATTGCACCTGCTCTAAACAATCCACCTTTGGCGGGGTTATTACCGATGTAGTCGTAAAAAGCTAGTTTTTCCGGAATTTTCGACCAAGCTTGGGATAGACTTAACTTTTCGGCTTTACTTGATTGTATTCGTCTCTCTATTTCTTGTTGAAAATATCCCTGATCCCACTGATAACGAGTGGGGCCAAATAATTCGACCGGGGTAGCAGCAGAACCATACCACATTGTTCCAGAAACTACAAAAGCGGCAAAAAATACGGCAGCGATGCTGCTAGATGACACGGTTTCGACATTTCCCATACGTAGAGCTTTGTATAACCGTTGGGGAGGACGAACACTTAGGTGAAACAAACCCGCTAGTATACCCAAAACTCCCGCCGCTATGTGATGCGAAGCTATTCCGCCTGGTACAAATGGATCAAAACCTTCGGCCCCCCAAGATGGATCTATGGGTTCTACTTTTCCGGTTAGTCCGTAGGGATCTGATATCCAAATACCGGGGCCAAACAAACCTGTTACATGAAATGCTCCAAACGCAAAGCAAAGTACTCCCGATAGAAATAGGTGGATTCCAAATATTTTTGGTAAATCCAAGGATGGTTTTCCTGTGCGCTCGTCGCGAAATAGATCCAGGTCCCAATACACCCAGTGCCAGATGGCAGCTAAAAACAACAAACCGGATAGTATGATATGAGCCGCAGCTACTCCTTCGTAACTCCAGATACCTGCGTCAGTTGCAGTGTCTCCGGTGATGCTCCAGCCTCCCCACGACTTTGTTATTCCAATGCGAGTCATAAATGGAATGACAAACATACCCTGTCTCCACATGGGATCAAGAACGGGATCCGATGGGTCAAAAACAGCTAATTCATATGAAGCCATTGAACCCGCCCAGCCAGAGACCAAAGCAGTATGCATCAAATGCACGGAAATAAGACGACCAGGATCGTTTAATACAACAGTATGAACGCGATACCGAGGCAAACCCGTGAGAAACCCCTTTCTTGGATATTGGAGATAAGTGACGACTACGTAACTTTCTTGCAATATAGGCTTGCGTTATAAATTCTAAAGAAATAAAATAAGAATTATTGTACTAAATATACAAATTAATATCTTAGTTCGTTATTAGATTGGAGGCATTCCTCCTTTCCTGCTTTGTTTCACCTACTTGTTTGATTCATACAAAATATGTAGTAATGTGAAGTAAGCAAGTAATTCTTCTTTCAGAAACAGATAAAGGCATAGATATTTTAGCATTTACGTGCTTTATATAACAATGTAGAGATTGGTCCCATCATAGTCTGTTAATATCTGCAAAAGAATACGATTTTGTTAACCCACGCTGTCTTTATCAAGTATGTTATAATAGGACGGAAGCTCTTTCCATTTTGGCTTCTGCGTTCCCAATTTAGAGGTAATTGCAATATCTATCGGTAGTTTTTATATGCCAATCGGTGTTCCAAAGGTGCCCTTTCGTCTCCCTGGGGAAGAGGATGCGGCTTGGGTTGACGTATAGCGCGACTCGTCAGGTGCGTCGAGCCAGGTGGAACCCGCCTCCGCCATCTTCTATCCGATTGACTTGTCTCTATCTCGCTTGAAATTGAGTAATCTGTCAGTGGTCAAATGCGCGAGAAAATTCTGTCAATAGATTTAGTAGTCGTTAGAATCCATGGTTAGTTGGAATAAACAGATTGCTTGGGCCCCGGTTACTCAATCCCAGATGTCGATCGTAGTCAAAATGACTACGAAAGAAAAAGAACGGAAAAAAGATTAAATAGATTATCTTTCGAATATATCAAGTAAAATGTGGGAATAATCGCAGGGGAAGTAAAACTATTTGTCCCATATGTGCAAATAGTAGTCGGAACCCCACAACCTCCGGGGTAGAAGATGAACCTAAAGACTTGTCACATAAAAAGAACTCAATCACAAACAGAAATGTACTGGTGCAAGAGGAAAAAGTTAACAAACTGGGGTGAATTCACCGATCACCAGTTACAAAAAAGTTCAGCATGTGCAAAAACTGGGCCAGACAAACTTGAACCAAAAACACTAATACGGGCAGGATAAACAAAAATAGAAAAGGGAAAGAAGGAAAGAAGAATTTTTTCCTACAATCATTTGACGTAAAAGTTACCAGAGCCGTATGTATCTAACAATACCTATACGGTTCTAGAGGGGGGGGGCGGCAGAATAGGAGTCGCGGAAACCTATCCCAATCAACCGGCTTTATCGGGAGAGACTTCCCTTTTTAGGTCAACAAGTCGATGACGAAATTGCCAATCAACTTATCGGTATCATGATGTATCTAAATGGCGAAGATCAAGCTAAAGATATGTACTCGTATGTAAATTCACCCGGTGGGGCGGTACTAGCTGGAATATCTATTTATGACGCGATGCAATTTGTCGTACCAGATGTGCATACTATTTGCATGGGATTAGCTGCTTCAATGGGATCCTCCATTTTGGCTGGAGGGGAAATTACCAGACGTATAGCACTACCCCACGCTTGGCGCCAATGATTTGTACAGATTAAAGCTCTGCCTTCGCCTAGTTAAGGTAACAATAGCATGGCAATTATTCCTCGGCAACTCCTTTTATACACACCCAACTATGAAATAGTGAAACGCCGAGGAGGTAAAGTGAATCAAAAGAAAGTTTTTGACTTGTAGTCAATTCATTCTGGATCGAACTCAATATATTTTAGCGTCATAAATTGTATAAAGTGTCGGATCTACATAATTTCCTAAACTTCCAATTTTGAGAAAGTTTGGCGATGCCGATCTCATTATCCATCGAGATTCTATATATATATATATAGCAAACTTTGGGATTTGCTGGCGCGATACAGCGACAGAACCATCATAATACGTTTGACAGAAAGGATGGTATGATCTCGCAATACTCTTCTCATAGCATTGCAAGAGGAAAGGGTTGACAGCAAAGTAAATCAGTCTTTTAAGACAAAGAGCTAATGTTTAAACACTAATTTGAGCAGACGTTGTCGGCCCATCAGAAGTATAGCCGTATGCAAAAAAATTTGCTTGTACGGTTAAGCTTAATCAAAGTCATCTAATTAGGGTAATGATTCATCAACCCGCTAGTTCGTATTATGATGGACAGGCAGGAGAATGCGTTATGGAAGCAGAAGAAGCATCAAAACTCCGAGATTGCATAACCAAAGTCTATGCTCAAAGAACTGGTAAACCCTTATGGGTAATTTCTGAAGACATGGAAAGAGATGTTTTTCTGTCAGCAGAGGAAGCTCAGGATTACGGCGTTGTGGATCTTGTAGCGCTAGAAAACGCGTTAATTTGAATATTCGATCAGTAGGAGTAGGAATTAATTAAGACTTACGAAGAAAAGATCAAATTTTTCTGATTCGATCCTTTTTTTTCTTGTAGTTTCACGTTTATTTGTCTAGCCAGTTACTATTCCGTCTACTTGAAGAAGCAAATTTTCAAATTATCTTCCCGTACTTTAAACAAAATAATATTCTAAAGATTGATTGTTGGATATTAAGGTGTAGCAAGTTTTCTCAAATGGTTGAGAATATTTCGAACCAAATCAATTCTCTGCGCCTTTGAACGTGCCAACAAATCAGCAACTAATTAGAAAAGCGAGACAACGGTTAGGAAGTGGTACAAAATCCCCCGCTCTTCGGGGATGCCCTCAACGCAGAGGGGTTTGTACTAGGGTGTATGTGCGACTCGTTCGGATCGGAAACCTAATACATTAGGGGATTTGACATCTTGAGATAATCCCTCAAATGAAGTAGGAATAAATCCAAAATCCATCTTTTTCGACAAGAAATAGGAATTCGTGGTTAAAGTCGGTGCAAATCCGGTCATTTTGATTTGGGACGATAAAAAAGAATTGATGATTATAAAGTTGAGTTATTAAGCGAAGCCAAGCGAGTGGTATAAACTTCTATATCTATTTTGCCAATCCCATTGCGATGGCAATAACCACGGGTCAGCTGTTCCGTCAATCTCCAGCGTAAAATACCGTTACTATACATATGATTTCTTTTGGAAAAGAAGAAGAAATGGAAGTGCGAAAGTCCAGCAGCTTAATGGGCTGAGTTAAATATTGGGGATCATGCGACCCACTGACAGCAATTTTGTTTTCCTTATCTTCGGAAAAACCAAAGCTCCGGTATGTAGGAGGGACCCGGCTGCCATAAAAAGTTGACCACGGAAACATTGAAATCCGTGGCATCCCCGGTATAACGTGCTACTTATTGACAAATAAACAATTGAAGGTATTCAACCTGTACCGGAGTATTTACGGGAGGGAAAGTCGGAGTAGCGAAAGCCGCCGGAATCTTCATTTATCACATTAGATAATAAAAAGCAGTAATTTGTTACAACCGATAAATTTACGGAGAATTGTGAAGCAGAACGACCTACTAAAAATTGAAATGTGCAATATGTTACCGCACATAGCATAGTGAAAAAAGAAATCTATCTTCGATATCTTCATCTCTTCGTGGGGGGGGGGTGGTTTGTGGTACCTATGGGGGGGGGGTACATTTTGGCGTAACACAGCATATCTATTTCTAAAAATTGATAGCTTTAAATAAGAAATATGGAAATGATACTATATTAAGGGAGTAGCAGAGCCCAGGAATAAATGGAGTTCTCAGACAAAATATACTTTTTTGTGAGGCTATACGTATAATGACCAGAGTAAAACGAGGATTCATAGCTCGGAGATATCGCAAGGGCATTCTCAATTTTGCATCCGGGTTTCGGGGGGCTCATTCAAGATTATTCAAAGCAGCGAATCAGCAAGAAAAAAGGGCATTAGCTTGTGCTTATGTAGATAGAAACAACCGTAGGATAAAATTCCGTCGCTTGTGGATCGCTCGGATTAATGCAGCAGCACGGAAAAATGGAATTACGTATAGTTCGACGATTCACAATTTATTTGATAATCAAGTTTTTATGAATCGCAAGATACTCGCGCAAGTAGCTACTCCAGACGCTTACTGCTCTTCCAAGCTCGTAAGAACAATTAATGATAAAAAAAATTGACATGCGACAGTAAGCCTCTCCGGATTAAACGGAGAGGTCAGAGATGAAATGGAGAGCAAATTAACTCGCGGATCTATCATAGGAAGGAAGAAAAAAGAAAAGCTAAACGGACGTATATCTTCTAGATATCACTTTGATTTAACTTCAAAATATTCAATCTTATTTCTTTCGCGGAATCTTTTTAGCTGCCAAATTGAAAAAATTATCCAGAATTCAACTATTTCATAGAATTCTTTAATTTTCATTATTTGAGAAGGGTAGCAAAGCCAAGATACGGGCTCTCTTTATAGCGATAGCTACCGAACGCTGCTGTTTGGAGGTTAATCTATTCATCCGCCTCGATAGGATTCTTCCCTGCTCACTGACGAATCGACGAAGTAGACTCGTATTTTTGTAATCAATAGTTTCATCAGAGCGAATAGACGGAGAACGTCTACGGAGAGATCGTTTAAATTTATTCGTGATATTTTTTTGTGACTACCAATACATATCCATATTGATTACTTACAAATTCATTAAAAATATTATTTTTTTTTATTCTTTTTTTAATTCTTTATGATAAGTATGTTTGCGGCAACAAGTGCAAAACTTCTTCAATTCCAACCGAATAGGTGTGTTACGGCGATTCTTACGTGTAGTGTATCGAGAAATACCCGTAAATTTGCTGCCAGCATCTTTGCAGGTACAAATTGTACATGCTAAACTAATGGTCACCCTTGCATCTTTACTTTTGGTCATAAAATTAATGATATCGTAGTGAGATAAGTTTTTATTTTTCAGGAAAAGGGTCGCAAGTAGATCCAAATGTCTTTGAACGGATTACTTGCGAAGTTTCAAAAATAAGGTTTACATGTTAACCACCCCCATCAATAACTCGGTTACGCGCTAGTCCTTTCGTAAGATGTAAAATTATCCCACTTTTTTGTTTTGTAGAATCCCTATGGAATAAGTTCTTTGGATTAAAGAAAGGGAAATAATAAAGCGTCTGGGAAGAAACGATTAATTTCTATTAAGGAACCAGCCAATAAGCCAAACCATATTGCAGCTACAACAGGGGCCGTGGAAAGGTATATCTTCACATATTGCATCAAAAGTCCTCCTTCTTTTTAAGATTTTATTCCTGTATCTCTTAGCCTTTATCCCTCTCCTACTTTTTTATCTTACTTATAAAGAGATAATTATTTAAAACTTCTAAATCAATTCTTTTGAAATAAACTCGGAGTGCTAAATATTGGTGGTACTAACACCGACAGTAGCGATAAAAAATAAGAACAAAGAAGAGTAAGAATTGAACGGAGTGTTAGGATACATTTACTCCTTCAAAAAAAGGAATTTTTATTTTAGTAGTAGCCGGTATCTACAATTAAAGGTTATAATAGATTCATTAAAAAAGATGGAATCGATGATACCGATTACGAATCGAGATTACTAGGGATGTAACGCAGCTCGGTAGCGTGTTTGTTTTGGGTACAAAATGTCGCAGGTTCAAATCCCGTCATCCCTATTCTTGATCCACAAACCAAGCTTCGGGGGGTAGGATTTTTCGTCTCAACAAATTGATTTCTGTCTCTTCTCTTTCATAAGAAAAAGAGATTCCCAACTTTTGCCTCCTCCTCTCCGGAGTGTGTGTGCAAGGGGGGGGGGGGGAGCTGACCCATTTACATTTTTGAATGTAAAAACCCTTAAGAAAAGGGAGGCGCCTTTAGTTCAGTCCGGTAGAACGCGGGTCTCCAAAACCCGATGTCGTAGGTTCAAATCCTACAGGGCGTGTTGACTACTGTTTACCCTAGGATTTCTTACTAGAAGCAATACGTGTCGAGTACGAAATACCTATAAATCGAAGATGACATTTGTCAACGAAGCATTTTCAAAGGTTTTCAATCATATTGAAAAAAAAAAAAGAAATTTGTTTAACTAACATCTTTTTTAAAATGCCACAAATAGTTGATTCTACCGAATATCCAATTGATCACCGCGTCTATATTGCGGGTATGCGGTTACAAATAATCCAGCTAGGGTTATTGGAATCAAACCCAACACGATTCCTGATAGTGATGCTTCAACCATTCTAGTTTGTAAATATCTAATTTAAATACTTACCGAAGTTGATTTTCGTGTCAACCGAATAGTATTTGGTAAGTGCGACGAATTAGTAGGTGCTCTGGTGAGGACCCCTCTCTTGCCCTTCTCCCCTTAAATCTAGGTTCTATATGATAAGACTAAGTCACAAAATTTGAATCTTGTTCAATCCAACAAATAAAGCTAAAGTGAAGGTTAATACAGACGTCAAAAAGGCGAAGTAACTTAATAGAGTGATCATAAATTTGAATACCAAATTATCTGGCAGATGGGTTAGTATACGAGATTTCCTCGAGTAGTTTATCACCCGAAATTACTGAATCAAAGTTGTTTACCCAAATTTGCTAAGTCAAAATTGATTGGTAACGTTTACTGGGTGATTCGAATCTATCGGTTTAGCTTATTCGGTACAATTCTGTATCATTTATTTAATTGATGAGGTAGGCAGCCGCGTAATAAGTATCTCTAGTTCGATTAAGAATTGCTGGAAAAGTCTTCTTCCTTTTCAGCAACTACCCCAATCTTTCCGACATGACTATCCTTTTAGTCGAAGGCTAATATGCGTAAGCCTAGTTGAAATCAGTAACTGGCCAGACACACCGAAAGATGAAAGCGGGTTATAGTTATAAAATGGAGCTATGGGGAGAATAAGATCTGCGTTCCGAAGCTGGTGAAAAGTTTCTAGTAAGTTTGGTCTAGGTCCAAGCAGCCACTACCAAAAATTTTAGAAGTATCGAAGACCTCACTTGTGAGGAGTGAGTAACCTTGCCGCATAAAAGGTGGAATAGCTATACTGAACCAGTATATTTCGGATATACCCTGGGTATAAAAGTGACATCCTAATTTGGCTCAGGTCCTGTTTGAAAAGGTTTATCGATAGATTCCGCATCTTTTCTCGCCTTTTCTTATTCGGGAAGCAATCCCTTTTAGTATTACAAGATAGATATAGATAGATACGGAGCTCAACATGTCTGGGAATACAGGAGAACGCCCCTTCGCTGACATAATTACTAGTATTCGATATTGGGTCATACACAGCATTACTATACCCTCCCTGTTTATTGCAGGCTGGCTTTTTGTCAGTACAGGTTTAGCTTACGATGTTTTTGGAAGTCCCCGCCCAAACGAATATTTTTCAGAGAGCCGACAAGAAGTTCCTCTAGTAACTGGCCGCTTCGATTCGCTGGAACAGGTCGACGCATTCACCAAATTCTTTTAGGAGAAACCAATACCAATGGCTTTAGATAAAACTTATCCAATTTTCACTGTTAGATGGTTAGCTGTTCACGGCTTAGCTGTCCCTACAGTTTTTTTCTTGGGGTCCATATCAGCTATGCAATTCATTCAGAGATAGTTTTTAGTGAGCTTTGAATCTACGACACAACCGAATCCAAATAAACAGAGTGTAGAATCGAATCGTACAAGCCTTTATCGGGGATTATTACTAATTTTCGTACTTGCTGTTCTATTTTCTAATTACTTTTTTAATTAGAAGCTAGAAAGAATTGTCCGAAAAATATTAAGATCCTAATTATTTGTGACTGTTCATGTTTCGAGTCGGGACCAGATGATAAAGCCCAAAAAGTAGGGGGTAAGGAGGTGGCGCAGATGACAAATACCACTGGAAGGATTCCCCTATGGTTGGTAGGTACTGTAGCTGGTACACTTGTGATAGGTTTGTTAGGCATATTTTTTTATGGAGCTTACTCAGGGTTGGGGTCGTCTCTTCGATAATGACTGCCGTCTAATCGATAAAATTTTGCCGAATTTTACAACAAGCGAATTGTTCGTTTTTCTCCTCCTTTTATTTAATAAAAGAAAGTAAAGAGGCGATTCAATTCAATATATCTCTATTTATTTAACTATAGACTAGCTCTACAATGCATTTTTTCAAACAAATGGGTCGATCGATTCTTTTCTATATAAAGAATCGATCGAGGCTAAAAGTGACAACTAGGGCGAATTTTAATATTATACAGTTATATATAGTTAATTCAGTCTGGGGGAGGGGGGGCTAGTTCGAAATACTGGGATCAATCAATAGGTTTTCGAGCACGGTTTTTAGTTTGACAAACTGAAAAGATAATTTTTTTTTTTTTTTTTTTTAATTCTTATCTTTGCTTAGTGGTAATCTTCCTAACTAGTCTTATCCATTTTTATTGTCTACCTCCTTACCCGCTATTGCATCTTCTGTACTCCAGTTTAGATTTAATAAAGTCAAACTGAGAGACTGGGCGATTTGATTGCGTTAGAAAAGACATGTTGGTATTGTTGGTGGTGTCAACGCCGTTGGACCACCAACAATAGTAAAATCGACGCAATCAAAACTTTGCATTGACTATCAAACCATTTCTTTAAAAGGGGGGACAAGTGAAAATTTTTATCCCACACGCAATTATCAATCAGATTATCTAGCCGCGGAATGGATAACGAAAAAAGGAGTAAGCAATTAGAAATTCATTTCTGCTAACTGCACTTTTTCAAATTGTTTTTTCTTAAGCACGAGAAAAATCTGTGCCAAGACAACCGACGCGAAAAAAGCTATGAGACCTTGAATACGCAATGGGTCCTGGAGTACGATTTCGATTTCTTCCTGACCAAATCCTCCAACATTGGGATTATTGGTCAATGGCTGATCAGCTTTAACGAACTCACCTTCTGACACAATGAGTTCGAGACCGGGAGGGACAGTATCGGTTGTTTCACGACTACCAGATGACTCCTCAATAGTGATTTCGTATCCCCCCCTTCCTTCTTTGCGGACAATCCTATTTATCTTTCCTGTTACTGAAGCGGTATAGACCGTGTTGTTGCTTCTGCTCCCATCTGGGTATATTTGCCCCCTACCCCTATTTCCTCCAACATAAATGGGATATTTGAGAAAATGAGCTTCCCTGTTAGTACCAGGGTCTGGCGATAGAATTGGAAACGTGATTTCACTGTATAATTTGCCCGGCACTGGTCCTACGACAATTACATTTTCTTTGCCAGGACGGTAACTTTGAAACGACAGTTTTCCCAACTTATCCTTCATTTCGGCTGGAATGCGATTAGGGGGAGCCAATTTAAACCCCTCTGGTAGAATTAGGACAGCGCCGACATTCAATCCCCCCTTTTTTCCGTTTGCAAGTACTTATTTTATCTACGTATCGTAGGGAATCTTAACAATTGCTTCAAATACAGTATCGGGAAGAACGGATTGCGGAGCCTCAATATCCACAGGTTTCTTGGCTAGATGGCAATTAGCGCATACGATACGCCCCGTAGCTTCTCGGGGATTTTCATAATTCTGTTGCGCAAGAATCGGATATGCGTTTGATACAGATGGACAATGAAATTCACCAAAACTGATCGATATCGCAAGTGCAAGTGACGAAATCCAACACGTTTTTATCCAGTTATTCGTAATTATTCTTTGCATAGATTGATTATTAGTCTCAAGTCTTTGTACAAACGGACGCCGCTTGGTAGCAAATAATTTCTTCTTGTTCTAATTCCTTCCCCCTTTCTTGCGTATTCGATCATTATTAGTAGATGGCGATCGAGAGGGGGGGGGGGGGGGGGGTTGAAACTAACCCAAAAGAATGAACTGGTCTAGCCTCCTAAATCTAAATTTGGAAAAGTGGTTATCACCCACTCATTGTATGATAAGTTGCTACAATCGAGGGAGATGTACGATTCAAGTGACGAAAAATCCAATATTTGGATACCGTATCTAAAATAACTGGAAAGGTTGAAACGAGGCGAGAAATTACACACTTATCGGGGATCAAGCCAAAATGTTCGAAGAGGGTGCCTATGACTATTTCCCAACCATGGGGCGAGTGGAACCCTACACATAAATCAGTTAATGAAAGAATGGAAAACGCTTTCATCGTGTCATTCAAACTGTAAAATGACTCCTGAATCCGGGAATTTGAAACTGCAAGTCTCTTTCGACCCGTTATAAACAATAAAGCTGGGATGACGATACTAATTACATCGGTTACTAGCTGCAGCAGTAGCTGAATATTAACTTCGTCATACACTGCTGCCAACCGAGCAGTCTCGTCATATGCATTTACATCGAAATTTTGCAAATGCGTATCTGCCAAGCATTCAGTCGCGTTATCTAACCAAAGCAATGCTTCTGCTTCTCGGAGTTGCTTTAGGGCCTTTTCCTCTTGAAAGGGATTGATAAATACCTGAGTTTGAGTAATGTTCCACCAACCCCTAATCCAAGACTCTAGAAACCAATTTCTGAAACTAATTGGAATCGTGAGGGGTAGAAGCAGGAAACACCCAACATATTGAAGGGATACTAATGCTTGGTTTCTGGTTAAGTCGAAATCATTACGTACCAACACACTTGATTGATTTGTCAATTCCGCCCTAAACCTAGATAAAGTGCGAGTTACAGAACGAGGCACCAAACTAATTGACTCATAAGCCGATGGAAAATTGGCTAATTCGTAATTAAATGATTTTTCAATCACTTTTTTGGTAGTTTGAAACGGAAAAAATTTTATGGAACAACGCGCTCTCTTAGCGTCGAACTCATTTAAAGTTGCTTCAATCCAAGCTAATTTCCTATTTCTTTTTTCTATATTATCCAACTTGTAAAGGACGTGGGAAGGAAAATCATTTTCCAGTTTATCTTTTGAAAAGCTAACCAAATTTTCCCGTTTATTTATAATCTCATCATTCATGTAACATTTTTGGCGAAAGTTTAGAGATAGATTTTGGAGAAGCAAAATATCTGAAAGGTTCGGCAAAAAAAGATTCAAGCAATTTTTTGTAAAAGAATTGCTTGCACGATAGCATTGAAATGAAAGCAATCGAAAGAGTTTTGCTCCGAAAACAAGTCTCAAGTCTCTCTGCATTCCCAAAATAGATGTACTAAATCTGTGCTCTAAGAGACTGCAATATATTAGATATCGATATTTACTGGATGCCATGTTTGTAGGCATTGCCGCAGCCGATGACAAATCCCCTGGTGTTGGGGGGGATGATTTTACCTGGACTAAAAGCGGGGAGTCGTCAATTAAGGGTTGTAGTCGCTTACTAGCCTCATAAGCTCTATCCGAGGAACGATGTGGAGTACTAAGAAACCATCGAATCATTTTTCGTTTCCAGCAATGTAATCGCATATATTAACTGTAACTATCTACTAATCAAGAGAGGGAAGCAAACGAAATACGAGACTAATAAGCTTAATTCATTGGGCTATTCTTTTCCCGGACCCCCCCTGATGAAATTTTTTTTCCGCCGCTGCAGTAACCTTCTATTTCTTTGTAAGTCATCCAGTTCTGAAACTCAATAACTTTTAAAAACCTTCAATCGATACACGCGGGAAACGAGCAAGTTCAGCGGCTTTTTCTTCTATATCTCCCGAGGTTAAATTTTCACCGATCCTAGTTAGTGGAATATTTCGGCAACCCCTCACTTTCAAGTAAAGAATCCGACGCGGATAAAAGCCTTCCCTACTTTCCAATCCAACTGCCTCTACGTCTTTTAGTAAAAATCGGATGCGGATGCGGCGATTATTTCCGGGAAAGCCCCACCGAAATATTGAAGAGAATCCTTCTCGCTTATCGAACAGATTGTATCCACCCCCCACGTTCCGAAACGCAGTACACCACAAATAAAGCCCGAGAAAGAGACCTGCGATCCCGTAAAAACACATTACAATACCTTGTGGAATAAAAACAATGTGTTCAGATGAAAGTCCGGGGATCAGATCGTTGCCAACGTAGCTGGAAAATCCTACCAGTAAAAAACCTGTTGCACCGCAGACAAGGATACAGGCCCAACATGAATTCGCAATTGTACGGGAGCCTTTTATAAAATCTACTTGGATCCATTTGGAACGGCAATTCGTTACTATTTCCTCACAGATTGCATAATAAATGGATTAGTCATTTTGTCCTCAATTTTACTTTTCCTGCTCTTTTTTTCAGTCCATTACTTCCGCTTGTTTTTGATCTAGTTACATTTAAAAATAAAGTACCAAAATGGAGTTTAAGCATATGGGATAGTTATCCACGAGTAACGCATCTTGTTAACAAGTAATCAATCTATATCTCACTTCTCTATGAAATAAGAATGAGATATAGATTGATTAGGGCGACATTCTTGAGAGTATCGGGTACTTAAACAAGACTAACCGCCAAGAAAAGGGGAATTCATCTTGATTAATTATTAGTTGAGACTAGACTTTGAATTCAATTGATATCATAAAATCATTGAGCAGGTTACTCCGTCTCCAAAAAATAAAGAGAGAGAGAATTATAGGATTTCATCCCGTTCTATATATAGAAATGAGATAGCCATTGTAACTGCTGGAAACACCAAACCGACTAGGGGTACAAAAATAGAGGGTAGATAAGATGCTGCCATGGTGAAATTACCTCAACCACAATAAAGGAAGAAATCTATTTATACAATCATATATCTCTGTGTTGCTCTTTTTTCTAATATTTAATGATATTCCTTTTGTTCCATAAAGAAAAGGGGTTTCCAGGCTTCTAGTAGGGTAATCTAATTTAGGCTTTTCTAGTTTTCGGGTTTTTCAGGGAGGAAAGGAGTACACCAATACCAAAAGATCATCAACTTTTTTGTATTACACAAAAAACGAAGATAAAACAACTCGTCCCATATCTCTTACTAACATGGGGAGAGGGTAAGATGTGGTTGATTTAGAAATAAAAAGAGAGAGAGAATTTAGAACAAATTCAATCCTTTTTATAAGGAGCTGATGTATGAAGTTCAAATATTTCGCCTAAAACACCCTTTGAGAGATTACGTGGAACGATCAAATCGAGTAGCCCATTGTCAAATAAAGACTCAGCTGCTTGAAAGCCCTCAGGTATCTTTTGACGCGATGTTTGTTCAATTACCCTTTTACCAGCGAATGCTGTATATGCTTTGGACTCGGCAATAATTATATCCCCCAACATGCCAAAGCTGGCAGTTACACCCCCAGTGGTTGGATAGGTAAGAACCGATATATGAAGTAATTTTTTTCGAACTTGATGAATTTGCAAGACGGAAGATATTTTAGCCATTTGCATCAAGCTCAACGTTCCTTCTTGCGTACGCGCTCCCCCGGAGGCACAAATTAGAACCAAAGGCAAAGACTTGTCCGTGGCATATTCAATTAGGCGAGTAATTTTTTCACCCACAACGGAGCCCATACTTCCTCCCATGAAGTGGAAGTCCATAACACCAAGCGCAATAAGTGTTCCATTTAGATATCCTATACCTGTTTGAATAGCGTCAGTTAAACCCGTTTTTTCTTGAGAAATAGCTACACGATTTTGATAAGAATCCTCGTCGGAAAAATCTAAAACATCTTTTGTGGTCATGTCTTCATCCATGGGAATCCATGTGTTACGATCAACCAAAAGTTCGATCCTTTCCATACTATTCATTGAGAGATGATAACCGCGTTCTTCACAAACACTTTTATTCTGTTTCAAAAATTTAACATAAAGCATGTTTCCGCAGTTATCGCATCGAGCCCATAATCCTCTATTCGTGTTAACACTTATCCGCTTCTCTCTTTCTTTTTCATTTGAGATGGAGCCTCTGGTAGCTTCTTCGGGGAAAGCTCCAATCAATCCACCAAATTTGCGTTTATCTTCAAACCAATTTGTTACAGACGTAAGAATCTCCTAATCTGTTATTTGCTTTTAGCCCATGGAAGAATTAATTTTTTTTTTTTTGAAATTTATTGTGATATTATGAACTTTTCTTTCCTAGGTATCAAGAAATCGGCGGGACCAAATTCAAGTTCGCTGATCCAAAAAATAAATGATAATTGACTAGTTATCTATCACATCAACCGTATTGTAAGTGTTTGATTTCTATTATCCAACGAAAGAAAAGCGGCAATATGCTGTGAAACTAAACAAGATAAAAATATTTTTCATAAACATTAATTAAACTTTGGGTTTAATTTTGGACTCCTCATTAACATCCCGTAATTCTTTTCTTTTTTCAATATGAGTTGGTGGGGATTCGAACCCCCGAATTCACATTTTGAGATTATGTGTTTCCTAGTTTCCATCATTAATTAACCAACCTTATTTTGTATTGCTTATTATATTAGGAGTATAGGGGAGGTTAACTCCTTACCGATACTCCTGATATGTATCATAACTGTTGCGGAGCAGATACTGGCAGCAAATAACTATGAAAGTTTCAATCTATTTACAATGTATCAATTGTATCGAATTCAAATTTGATTGCTTTCCAGATCTCACATGCGGCAGCCAATTCTGGACTCCACTTACTAGCTTCGCGAATAATTTCATTACCTTCACGGGCAAGGTCACGACCCTCATTACGAGCTTGTACGCAAGCTTCTAATGCGACTCGGTTGGCTACCGCACCTGGCGCATTTCCCCAAGGATGTCCTAAGGTTCCTCCACCGAACTGTAATACGGAATCGTCCCCAAAAATTTCGGTTAGAGCAGGCATGTGCCAGACGTGGATACCCCCCGAAGCTACGGGAAGTACACCCGGCATAGATACCCAATCTTGCGTGAAATAGATACCACGGCTACGATCCTTTTCAATGTAATCGTCTCGAAGTAAATCGACGAAACCAAGGGTGACTTCTCGTTCCCCTTCTAGTTTGCCTACTACAGTTCCAGCATGTATATGATCCCCGCCAGACATTCGTAACGCTTTGGCTAATACACGAAAATGCATGCCGTGATTTCGTTGCCTATCGATAACAGCATGCATCGCGCGGTGAATATGAAGAAGCAGTCCATTATCTCTGCAATAAAAAGCTAAGCTGGTATTTGCGGTAAACCCTCCGGTCAGGTAGTCATGCATGACTATTGGTGCACCTAACTCCCTAGCAAAAACAGCTCTTTTCAACATCTCTTCACATGTACCTGCAGTAGCATTTAAGTAATGCCCTTTGATTTCCCCTGTTTCAGCCTGGGATTTGAAAAGAGCTTCTGCCACGAATAGGAAGCGGTCTCTCCAACGCATAAATGGCTGGGAATTCACATTTTCATCATCTTTTGTGAAATCAAGTCCACCACGAAGGCATTCGTAAACGGCTCTACCATAATTTTTAGCAGACAGACCTAATTTTGGTTTAATTGTACATCCCAATAAAGGACGTCCGTATTTGTTCAATTTATCCCTTTCAACCTGAATACCATGAGGTGGTCCAATGAAAGTTTTAGAATAAGCAGGAGGAATTCGAAGGTCTTCCAAGCGTAAAGCGCGTAGGGCCTTAAATCCAAAGACATTACCTACGATGGAGGTGAACAAATTGGTCACAGAACCTTCTTCGAATAGATCCAATGGATAAGCTACATACGCGATATACTGGTTTTCTTCTCCAGCGACGGGTTCGATGTCGTAGCATCGGCCCTTGTAACGGTCAAGACTGGTCAACCCATCTGTCCATACAGTGGTCCACGTGCCCGTGGAGGATTCTGCAGCTACCGCAGCGCCGGCTTCCTCAGCCGGTACCCCAGGTTGCGGGGTCATTCGAAATGCTGCTAAGATATCGGTATCTTTGGTCTTGTATTCGGGGGTGTAATAAGTCAATCGATAATCTCTGACACCAGCTTTGAATCCAACACCTGCTTTAGTCTCCGTTTGTGGTGACATTGGTTTGTTCCTCCCTATGACTAAATTAGTAAATCTTGTAAATATGAGATCTGCTCGGCATAGGTAGAGTATTTCGACGTGAAACGCAAAGTGGATATAGTTCAACCCACGCGTGATATTTATACCCGTCAAAACTCCATTTCAAGCATGGAACATTATCATTCTATATCGCGTCTCATGCAAGGTGCAACTAATTAATCTGTTTTCTTGCAAAAACTGTTTAAAAAGCAGCGTTTTGTCTCATTACAATACATTGACTAGGGAATCTCTTGGTGGTTAGACTATTGATTAGAATACAAATTACATAATTGCCAATCTCTCCGTTTAACGGTCAATTTTATTTGGAAAAAAAGAAAGAAGGAATAAATAAAGGAAGCAAAATGTGCACCCTACTAATAAATAGCCAATGGGTAGGGTGTAGATTTTATCAGTCTTTCAATTGTATAAAAAAAAAAGAAGCAGTCTGCTTCATCCGCAGCGCAGTTTCCCCCCCCCCCCCTCCATCTCATTTATCTATAGCTACATCTGCGAAACAAGTTTAAATAAAGGAAAATTGGCGGGAAGAAAACTGTTGACTTCTTCTCCACCATGGATCACTCAACGATAATATAGAAAATATTTCTACCGATTCAGTAATCAAATAAAGATAATACACCGAGAAGTATAGTTATGAAAACCAGTTCCCTCTCTTTCGAAATTTCTGAATTGGTGGAGAAAAATGTGGGTTACATCACTCAGATCATTGGACCAGTGTTGGATGTGGCTTCCTCCCCGGGGGAGATGCCTAATATCTACAACTCACTAGTAGTCAGGGGGCAAAATCCAGCCGGTCAGCAAATTGATGTTACGTGTGAGGTCCAACAATTATTAGGTAATAATGAAGTAAGGGCCGTAGCTATGAGTGCTACAGACGGTTTGATGAGAGGTATGGGTGCTGTTGATACGGGAGCCCCCCTTAGTGTTCCCGTTGGTGAAACTACTCTTGGCCGAATATCCAACGTCCTCGGTGAACCCGTAGATAATTTGGGTCCCGTGCAAAGTGGGGCGACATTTCCAATTCACAGGTCCGCCCCGGCATTTACCCAGTTAGATACCAAATTATCGATTTTCGAAACGGGTATAAAAGTTGTGGATCTTTTGGCTCCGTATCGGAGAGGCGGAAAAATTGGGTTATTTGGTGGGGCTGGAGTTGGAAAGACGGTCCCTATTACGGAATTAATCAATAATATTGCGAAAGCTCATGGAGGTGTATCCGTATCTGGCGGGGTAGGAGAACGCACACGTGAAGGTAATGACCTTTACATGGAAATGAAGGAATCAAAAGTTATTAATGAACAAAATATTTCTGAATCAAAAGTAGCTTTAGTTTATGGTCAGATGAATGAACCACCGGGAGCTCGTATGAGAGTTGGCTCAACCGCTCTAACAATGGCAGAATACTTCCGAGATGTGAACAAACAAGATGTACTCTTATTTATTGACAATATTTTTCGCTTTGTTCAGGCGGGATCAGAGGTCTCGGCGTTACTGGGTAGGATGCCTTCCGCCGTGGGTTATCAACCGACCCTCGGTACAGAAATGGGATCATTGCAGGAAAGAATTACTTCCACCAAGGAGGGATCAATAACTTCCATTCAAGCTGTTTACGTACCTGCGGATGATTTGACCGACCCGGCTCCCGCCACGACATCTGCACACTTAGACGCCACTACTGTACTTTCAAGGGGATTAGCAGCGAAAGGTATCTACCCAGCCGTAGACCCGCTGGATTCGACCTCGACAATGTTACAGCCTTGGATTGTAGGTGAGGAGCACTATGAGACGGCACAGGGAGTTAAGCAGACTCTGCAACGTTACAAAGAACTTCAAGATATTATAGCTATTCTCGGACTAGACGAGTTATCTGAAGAGGATCGACTGACAGTAGCTAGGGCTCGAAAAATAGAACGTTTCTTATCACAACCTTTTTTTGTGGCGGAAGTTTTCACCGGATCTCCGGGTAAATACGTCAGTTTATCGGAAACCATTAAGGGATTTCAAATGATTCTTTCTGGGGAGTTGGATAATCTTCCCGAACAAGCTTTTTACTTGGTTGGCAATATCGACGAAGCTACCGCAAAAGCTGCGGCTTTACAAGTGGAGGGTCAATAAAAGAGATGACACTAAATCTCCGCGTGATGGCCCCTAATCGAATAGTTTGGAATTCCGAGGTTTGGGAAATTGTTTCATCCACTAATAGTGGTCAAATTGGTGTATTACCCAATCATGCACCACTTCTTACAGCTTTGGATATGGGAGTTTCAAAAATACGTCATGATGGGCAGTGGTCTGCAATGGCACCGATGGGCGGCTTTGCCATGATAGATAATAATCAGGTAACAATATTAGTTAATGAAGCGGAGATAGCTGCCGAAATTGATCCTGACGAAGCTCAAAGAACTTTTCAGACGGCTCAGGTTGACTCAGCTAAAGCAGAAGGTAAGAAAAGGGTAATAGAGGCCAATTTGGCATTTAAAAGAGCGAAGGCCAGACTGGAAGCTTCAAATGTAGCTTAGCGCGCTTTTTCTGAGCCCGAAAGCATTTGACAGTCTGATAAAAATACTTACTATCATGATACGCACAAAAACCTTTGCTTTGATGTGTTTCATATGCAATAAAACTTATTAGATACCACCAAATTAACCATCACGGTATCTAGTAAGTGTTACCTACTATTGGATTCGAACCAATGACTCTCGCCGTATGAAAGCGATACTCTAACCGCTGAGTCAAGTAGGCTGCTAGCAGTTTAATTAAACCTACGTGCCTTTTTATCCAGGTGTGTGATTTACGTGGAACATAGAGATATTTCATTATATTCGAAGAAGTAGCCAAACACAACTGCATGTTTCACCATTTAATAAATATTAGATCCCATAGATTATATCTTTTTCTTTTCAAACAAGTTTGTTGACTTGACAAAATTTCATTGATACTGGTAAAATTATTTCATGTATGATCAAATGTATCAAGGACTATAGCTCAGCGGTAGAGCACCTCGTTTACACGTGCGCCGATGTCTTTTCTCGGGAAGATTTGTCGAAACCCAACGACTCATGCAAAACTATAACTATGCATGATACTTTTTTGTCTAACTTACAATGAATAATACAAAAGAACAGTAGCATGACAGATAAGTTGACTAAAGAGAGTCAACCCCTAAAAGTTGATATGGTTGATAAGTGGTTTATCCGATGTTACTATTGGTGGGGACGACGCGAGCACCCCAGAACAGATCTCTTCTTCGTCTCACGACCTTTCGGGTGTAAAGAGTGTCGTATACTTCTTCCAAGCGATAGAGACTATTTGTTATCGCGGGGGGGAGGGTCCTGTTTCCCCATAGGCAAACCTGTGTCAGCATAATGTTAATAACCTTCTCAAGAAACTTCGGTATTGCCTGATTTATTGAATTTCTCATGATCCATTGAACTTCTCATTACGAAGTTTGTTAAAAAAAGGTTTTCATGAGAAAAAGCTCGGGCATATGGAACCCCCTTTCCCTTTTTTATTGAGTTTTTAATAAAAACAAGGTTGGTGCATCAGCAATTGTTTGTTTTTCCCAATTTAAGTGGGGAGTAGCTGGTAAGAGAGCCCTATGCCGTAAAAGCGGCATGTTGGGTTCGCTAAGCAGTTAAGGAAGTTTTTTTCCCTATTCCGATCTGCATGACCGAGAATGTCTACGGTTCGAATCCGTATAGTCCTAACTGAAAAATAAAGAACAGTACGAGATTGCTGGCATATCATATGCCTACTCAATCAATCTGAGTTATCTACTTTAATGACTATTTTATCACATCTAAAGTATTGAGCTTTCTATCTTTCTCTAAGAAAGAAATAGTCAGTTCTTTGATGCAGTTAATCAATAACTAGATCGGATACATAAAAATGCAGGCAATCTTTTAAATTTTAGGAATTACTCAATTTTTTACTAGGAAAGCGACATTGCCATTCTCAAAAATAGAAGGCTAACATCTTTTTATTCATTTCTTCCTATCAATGGGGTGACTACCGATCTAGGTATAGTCAAACTAATTTTTTGACTTACTTCCCTTAATGGGTTATGCGTGCTAAACCTTTTCTGGTATGGCAAGACGATGGTTACTTTCCATTTGCCTACCCTAGGTTGATACCATTTTATCCAGTTCGAAATTTATCAACTAAAAAAAAATTAAGGCGAGAGGAATATGCAAATGTTTTCGCTCCACCCATATGATTCCTTTTGGATTTTTTTATCAGTATCTATATCTATTCCCTATTTAGCTTCTTCAATTTCCGGATTTGTTGCCCCCACTCGGGAAGGACCAGAAAAGTTAACAAATTATGAGTCGGGCATTGAGCCGAAGGGAAATACTTGGATTCAATTTCAAATATGTTATTACATGTTTGCTTTGGTTTTCACGGTCTCCGACGTCGAAACCGTATTTCTTTATCCCTGGGCTTTATCTTTCAGGGAATTGGGACTCTTTGCTTTTATCGAAGTGATCATCTTCATCTTTATACTAGTAGTTGGTTTGGTTCACGCATGGCGAAAAGGAGCATTGGAATGGTGTCAACCTCCAAACATTTGGTTGAAGGTGGCAGGGAGGAAGTCGAACCCCGCGGTCTAGATATCCCCTTGAATTCGGTAGAGCCGCTGCTCCCTGAATGGGGTGTGTCAAATTCAATTTTTTTAGCTAATACCAGCGATTTTTCCAACTGGTCCAGACTTTCCAGTTTGTGGCCACTTCTATATGGCACCAGCTGCTGTTTCATTGAATTTGCTTCCCTAATTGGTTCACGATTTGATTTCGACCGATACGGTCTAGTACCTAGATCTAGTCCTAGGCAGGCAGACCTAGTTGTCACGGCTGGTACTGTAACTATGAAGATGGCTCCATCCCTAGTAAGACTCTACGAGCAAATGCCCGATCCAAAATACGTAATTGCTATGGGAGCTTGCACTATTACGGGAGGCATGTTTGGCACAGATTCCTATAGTACTGTTCGCGGGGTAGACAAATTGATTCCTGTCGATATTTATTTGCCAGGTTGCCCGCCCAAACCTGAAGCTATTATTGATGCTGTAACAAAACTCCGTAAGAAAATTGCTAGAGAAAGTTTTATAGATCGGGCTTCCTGTCCTACTCGAACGAGATACCTCAGCCTAAATCATCGATTTCGCTTTGTACCTAGCATCCATATAGGTGAATACAATCAAGAATTAACTAATTGTGACACAAAATTGTTACTACATAGTTTTTCAGAAGATTTTCAAAAACTTAAAGATAAGTCTGAAACATAAATAATAAAGGTATAGGAACGACTAGATTTTATTCCACAAATGAATAAGATAAAGAAAAGGTATTAACCAATATGAACACATTCAATGAAGATAAGTTGAATATCGAGGTGCGGGGTCGATTATCCGCCTGGTCGACTAGACATAAGTTTTCCCATCGACCTTTGGGTTATGATTATAGGGGTGTCGAGACTTTGCAAGTCAAATCAGAGGAGTGGTTGTCTGTAGCTGTCGCCCCATATGCTTATGGTTTCAATTACCTACGTTCTCAATGTGCTTATGACTCGGCACCGGGAGGATATCTAGTCAGTGTATACCACCTAACACAGATGCAAAATCAGTCGGATCAACCCGAGGAGGTTTGTGTAAAAATCTTTGTCCCAAGAAAAAGGCCTAGAATACCTTCGGTTTACTGGATTTGGAAGGGCTCCGATTTCCAAGAACGTGAATCTTATGATATGTTGGGAATAATTTATCAAGGTCATCCGCACCTTAGGCGGATACTAATGCCTGAAAGTTGGGTAGGGTGGCCCCTACGTAAAGATTACGTTGTACCCAATTTTTATGAGTTACAAGATGCCTATTAAATTGTATGAAGGTTAAAAATAAAAAAACTGACCTCATATGAAGACTTATTTTTTGACCCGCCCTTACCATCTAATTTTTATTGAAGCTGTTTACAGTTACCAAAGAGATCTCTCAAATGCAGATACAAATGATCCACCCAGTTTTCGAGTTTTCGGTTAGTTCCTTCACGGTTGAAGGATTTTTTTGCGAGCCAAACTATTGAGATGCCAAGAACCAGATTTGAACTGGTGACACGGGGATTTTCAGTCCCCTGCTCTACCGACTGAGCTATCTCGGCCAACTTATTTATGGAAAAAACTTAATTAGAAATCAATTAAGTATATTTTTCAACTCTAGTTTTTTGCCTAGTTAAACTGCTGATTTTGCTTTTATCAATGTGTTTAATACGATAGAATATTGCTTTGACTTGTAGTCAATAAAGTAGGGGGGGGGGCTCGATTGAGCCATTCATGCATATTAAAAGCTTGAATGGCTCACTTGCAAACTGTTTTCAAAAAACCAGAGACATAAAAAGTTGAAACGGTTTATGTATTTCCCTTCTGAGCAAGTGGATCCAAACAACCTAAAATGGGTTAACTAAATTGAAATGGGCTAACTAAGTTGCCTCGCTGGGGATAGAGGGAGTCGAACCCTCACGGTCCTGTGAGACCAACGGATTTTCATTCTACTGCAACTTGCGCCGCTCTTTTTCACTTTTTTTAAGTGCGTAGAATCGGACTCTATCTTCATTCACAAAAGTATTGTTTTTCGTTACCGGTTCACCTGGTAGTGAGTTTTCGTCGAAATAAAGTGGGATTCCACAACAGATAAGATAAAACTATGTAGATTAGCAACAGTAAAGAGGGTCTACTTAGCAGTTTATTACTAAGTGATAAAAGAATTTATCGTGATTTTGTGAATGAATGAATGCTGCCTTCAAACCGAGAAAGCTGCGTCCAAGTTCAAATGGAGGAAAAAAGTAAAACCTCCTCTCTTTACTAGGTCTCAGTCTTATACTTATCTATTTTACCTCATGCGGTTAGCCAAACAAAAAAAATTGTATATTCAGTTCTTTCGAGAACTAGTAACTAACAGATTGCTCGTTGGAATGGCCCCCGTCGAGTCTCTGTACCTATCTCACCTAATCGCCCAATTCGTTTGGGTTATACAAGATTTGGCTCAGGATTGCCCGATAAAAAGTCCCAGGTTCCCCTGAATCTGAGGGCTGCCACTTGATATGTCTCCATATCCAGGCTCAATCTGGTTGAGTCCGCTGCGTCTACCATTCCGCCATATCCCCACCATTTAGGCCCCAACGAACTTACAAGAAGAAATAGATAACCACATAAATGTAGATGTGTTAGCATTTTTGCTGTGCTTACACCTACTAATCAGCCTAGTCTAGATTGACGCTATTTTATTGACATATTATTTTTAATATTAAAAAATAATAATAATTTTACTATCATCCTGTAAATGAAGAAATGCATGTAATTCAACTTGTCAGCCGCGGGTTAATTGCTTCGTAAAAGTTGAGTTTCTATTATAGAAGTATATATGAATGCACTATTTGAAGCAATATATTCATGGATAATTTTGATTTTTTTTCCCGAAATCTTTATCTTTATGTAAATGGATATGCTAGAACGCTTTTATATGACATTATGGGTCGTTGGTAGTCTTTGCTTACCCACCCACATCTCTTTTTCCATTGTTGATAACAAATTGAATATTTATTAGTTCCTATTCATATGTTATGATTGTCACAGATATCAAATTTGACTGGCTTCTATTTTTAATCACCGATACGGCAGTAATGGGTAATATTCCCGTGCTGATTTCATAAGTTTTTTCTCCAACTATAAAACGTTTACAGAAAAGGAGTTTTCATGTCTCGCTACCGAGGACCTCGTTTGAAACTGATACGTCGCTTAAAAAATTTACCGGGATTTGTTGGTAAAAGTAAAATACCCAACTTGGGAGAGTTTCGAATCGCTACCGATCAATCAGCTTCGAGAAAAATTTCTCAATTTTGCGTGCGTTTAGAGGCTAAACAAAGATTACGTTTTAATTATGGATTAACAGAACGCTAACTACTAAAATATGTACGTATTGCTAGAAAAGCTAGAGGTTCAACGGGCCAAGTACCACTGCAATTACTTGAAATGCGTCTGGATAATGTTATTTTCCACCTAGGTTTGGCTTCCACGATTCCCGCCGCTAGGCAGTTAGTTAATCACAGACATATCTTAGTGAACAGTTGTGTTGTAGATATACCAAGTTATCGCTGTAAGCCAAAAGATATTATTACTGTTCGAAATCGACCAACTTCGTATAATGCACTGAGAGGTAAGTTTACTGGAGGGGACAACACGCCGGATCACTTAACCATTTCTCTATCGGAAGGCAACAAGCCAACAGGATTGGTTAATTGTATAGCCAATCGAGAATCCGTCAAGTTGAATATAAATGAATTGTTAGTGGTTGAGTATTACTCCCGCAAAGCTTAGTGATCATTCCTTAAATCTTTCTTAAAAAAAAAACGAATAATTTGGAGGTTTCTACGATGAAAATTTAGGCAAAAGACTTAGGATGATAGAATTCAACAAGCAGATTACTTAGGAAGGTGCAAAAGTCTTTCGGTCTAGCTTGTTATTTTTTTTTAGAACAGAATTTCAATCATAATCTTTTTAATTGCTATAGAAATATTTAACTTTTGAACAAATCAATTTGATGCACGATGTGGTGTAAGTATCTGAATCACCTGTCTCAACTAAATTCTTAATCAACCGAAGGATTACCAACTGTTCGTATTGAGCTGGTTTTTCGGCTTCTTCAAAGTTGGATGACTTGATTCAAAATCTCGACTCTAGCCCTAGCCCGTCTTTTTTGAATCGGCAATTTAGCTAGATGTCGATAGGAATAAATAGATAAAGATAACCTTGGATAGGTAAAAATAAAAAGAGGAAAGGGAGGGATTTGAACCCTCGGTAACTGGAACTCTACTTAGCATTTCCGGTGCTACGCCTTAAACCGCTCGGCCACCCTTCCCGTCCTGGGGTTCACCAATTAAACTAATTGAAATATTTTAGGTATTTAGATGGTAAAATAACAAGTGACTTCTGAATAGTAGTTTAAAACAACTTCTTACTGAAATACAAATCGAACAAGAAAGAGATATTTAACAGGACTTGTCCCTTTACTACCTTCCTTTTTTAGATTATCGTCTAAGCAGCGCTTTTTCTTTTTGCAATTTCAATTAATATACTACTAACAAGTAACATACTACTAACAAGTAACAAGTGGAGTGCAAAAAAAAACAAGGAGTCGAAATTGATTATGCCTAGATCTCAGAGAAATGATAACTTTATCGACAAAACTTTCACAATTCTAGCGGATATTTTATTGCAAATTCTACCTACCACTAAGAGAGAAAGGGAAGCTTCTACATATTATAGGGATGGTGCGATTCGATAAGGCAAGCAATTTATCATTATTCAATACTAATTGAAAGAGTTATAGCTTTGAAGAACCCACATTTTTAAAAGGTGTGTTTCGATTGCCGAACGAATCCTTCGGTCGCGTATCCACGATTGATGCAGCCTCGGAAGCTACGGTTCCCATTTCTTACGGATTTTGATATCAAGCAAGCAAGCAAGAGGTTAAATCCATAATTTTAAATTTGACGTGTAACACATGGCAATTTTATGAGTAAGCGCGAGGGGGGGGGGGTAAACACTACGTGGAGGAATCGGCAACACAAAATCTACGACAATTTTTGGCTTTGATTTTTGGCTTTGACAGATAGTGCCAATCTTTGATAACTTTGAAATCGCGGTAACGACCAATAGCGATTGGGGTAACAAACAACCATCCCGTTTGCAGCTCGGATACCCTTAAAATCATCGGAGATTGCCGAAGTGAATAACCCCTCGAGAAACAAAATGTTGGGAACGAATAAATTGGCAAGGTATTTATTGCTATCGTTGTCGCTGTACGAAAATGACGCAACCGCCTTAACAAAAAAGAATACTTTGCGAGAAGGATGGTTAGATACCAGTTTCATGAAACACTAACCCCCGCTTAATTTCAAATTAAGATTAGAAATAATTAGATAGTTTCAAATGCTACTTCTTTTCTGCGAATCGAGCGGGGGGAGCCGTATGAGTTGAGAATCTCACGTACGGTTTTGAAGCGGGGCTTATTTGTGTAAGCAACCGTAACGGATGTCGGCCCAATCTGAAGGGGAATATGCAGAAGCTTTATGAAGCTATTACAAAGCCATGCGTTTAGAGGTTGACTCTTATGACCGAAGCTACATACTTTACAATATAGGCCTCACTCATACAAGTAATGGGAAACATGCAAGAGCTTTGGAATATTACTTTCAAGCACCGGAGCGAAATTCTTCTCTGCCACAAGCTTTTAATAATATGGCTGTGATCTGTCACCACGTGCGACTACCTACGCTTCAAGATTGGCCGGTTTACAAATACTCAACCAACGAAACAGGCTTCCCCCAAGCATACTTCCAAACGGGAGCTGTCTCGAGCTGCGGGATTCGGCCTCTTTCAATGCAATCCAAGTTTGAAAGAGGGAGGTAGCCTAACTGTCTCATGGATAACTGACTGAATCGGAGAATAAAGCATCGCAAAGATTCGTCATTGAAATTTTGGGTCGATGCAATGAGATTGGTTCATCAAAGAAGTTATACAAGTTGTCTCTGTAGTAGAGACAATTGAGAAATAATAATTGACAGACCACGGTGTAGTATCAAATCCTAAAAGAAAAAATAATCTAAATCTGAAAAAAGAAAAAGATCTACATTAAGATGGGTAGTTAGTGCCGAAGGAGGTTCTTACTTCTTTTTTTCTGTTTCTTTAACTAGGAGTACGGAAAAGATTTTCATCAAAATGGATGAAATTAGAAACCGGACTATTCTTAAGTTCCTCCGAATTTCAAAAGTAATCCCTATTTATGGGTTAGGGAACAAGAAGCAAATAACAAAGTTATCTGAGCCGTATGAGGCGGGAAACCTCCAAGTTCGGTTCTAAAGGAGGGGGTTGGGAAATAATCACCCATTCTGATCGAGGAGAACAGGCCGTTAACCAAGGAAATTTGGAGATTTCGGAGGCTTGGTTTGATCAAGCTGCTGAGTATTGGAAACAGGCAATAGCACCTTCCCCCGGTAATTACATTGAAGCACAGAATCGGTTAAAAATTACGGGACGTTTTTCTTTGTTTAATTAATTAGTAAGAAAGGGGGGGGGAGGACGACATGAGACAAATAAGGTTAATAAATAGAGTGAATAGATAGAAATTCTTGCTTGCTCGACACAAACCTTGCGGCCTCTCTCCCTACCAAACGGATTATCAATCTTACTAAGTCCATTAGGCACTATTGGACCGTGTAATAATGCCATCAAAAGCCTGCCCTGCATAACTTCTTGATAGCAGCTGATCGAGTTTCAAACTCAAGAGAAAAGGAAATAGATTACTACATGTTGATAAAAGCTCTAGTTCTTAGAAGTTTAGTATCTCCCGTTGGTAGGTTGTTGCTATCCCTTGCCCGAAGAGAGGAGAGTCCCGATGACTATTCGTTCGCCAGAACCAGAAGTCAAGATTATGGTGGAGAAGGATCCCGTAAAAACCTCTTTTGAGAAATGGGCCCAACCTGGACATTTCTCGAGGAATTTGGCTAAGGGTCCCAATACCACCACATGGATTTGGAACCTACATGCCGATGCTCACGATTTTGACAGCCATACCAATGATTTGGAGGATATATCCCGTAAAATATTTGGTGCCCATTTTGGTCAGTTAGCCATTATTCTGATTTGGTTGAGTGGTATGTACTTTCACGGAGCCCGTTTTTCCAATTATGAAGCGTGGCTGAATGATCCCACTCATGTGAAACCTAGTGCCCAGGTTGTTTGGCCAATAGTGGGTCAAGAGATACTCAATGGAGATGTGGGTGGAGGGTTTCAGGGTGTACAGATAACGTCTGGATTTTTCCAACTTTGGAGAGCTTCCGGAATAACTAGTGAGTTACAGCTCTATTGCACAGCTGTGGGTGCTTTAATCCTTGCCGGATTAATGTTTTTCGCTGGTTGGTTTCACTACCACAAAGCTGCCCCAAAATTAGCTTGGTTTCAGAATGTTGAATCAATGCTAAATCACCATTTGGCGGGTCTATTGGGATTGGGATCTCTAGGTTGGGCGGGACATCAGATACATGTTTCACTACCAATTAACCAACTCTTAGATGCGGGAGTTGACCCCAAAGAAATACCCCTTCCTCACGAATTCATTCTTAATCGTGATCTTATAGCTCAAGCGTATCCAAGTTTTGCGAAAGGACTGATCCCGTTTTTTACCCTTGACTGGTCAGAATACTCAGATTTTTTGACTTTTCGTGGAGGTTTGAATCCAGTAACGGGAGGTTTGTGGCTGACTGATGCCGCGCATCACCACTTAGCCATTGCTGTTCTTTTTTTGGTAGCTGGTCACATGTATAGAACCAACTGGGGTATCGGACATAGTACGAAAGAAATTTTGGAAGCTCATAAAGGCCCCTTCACGGGTGAAGGCCACAAAGGTCTCTACGAAATTCTAACAAGTTCGTGGCATGCTCAATTAGCAATCAATCTTGCCATGTTAGGTTCTTTAACAATTATTGTGTCCCATCACATGTATGCGATGCCCCCGTATCCTTACTTGGCTACCGATTATGCCACACAACTTTCCCTGTTTACACATCATATGTGGATAGGGGGATTTCTAGTAGTTGGCGCAGCTGCGCACGCGGCTATTTTTATGGTAAGGGATTACGATCCAACTACCCAATACAACAATCTGTTAGATCGCGTTATTCGGCATCGCGATGCTATAGTTTCACATCTCAACTGGGTCTGCATTTTTCTAGGTTTTCACAGCTTCGGTCTATACATCCATAATGATACCATGAGCGCCTTGGGGCGTCCTCAAGATATGTTTTCAGATACCGCCATTCAATTGCAACCGATATTTGCTCAGTGGGTGCAGAATACTCACGCCTTGGCTCCCGGATCAACCGCGCCTAATGCCGTAGCGGGTACTAGTTTAAGCTGGGGTGGCGGTGACTTAGTTGCTGTAGCCGGCAAAGTTGCCATGGCTCCAATTCCATTAGGTACCGCAGATTTCTTGGTGCACCACATCCATGCATTTACTATTCATGTTACTGTATTAATATTATTAAAAGGTGTTTTATTTGCACGCAGCTCCCGACTAATACCCGATAAAGCAAATCTTGGTTTTCGTTTTCCCTGCGACGGTCCTGGCAGAGGAGGCACCTGCCAAGTATCGGCTTGGGATCACGTTTTCTTAGGGTTATTCTGGATGTACAACTCAATTTCAGTAGTTATATTTCACTTTAGCTGGAAGATGCAATCCGACGTTTGGGGCAGTATAAGCGAACAGGGGGTGGTAAATCACATCACTGGGGGAAACTTCGCGCAAAGTTCAACAACGATTAATGGATGGTTACGAGATTTTTTGTGGGCACAAGCTTCCCAAGTCATTCAATCATATGGTTCTTCATTATCTGCGTATGGTCTTCTATTCTTGGGGGCTCACTTCGTTTGGGCTTTCAGTCTGATGTTTTTATTTAGTGGTCGCGGATACTGGCAAGAACTTATTGAATCCATTGTTTGGGCTCATAACAAGTTGAAAGTTGCCCCCGTCACCCAACCTAGGGCCCTGAGTATTATACAGGGACGTGCCGTAGGAGTAACTCATTACCTTCTGGGTGGAATCGCCACAACGTGGGCGTTCTTCCTGGCGAGAATCATTGCAGTGGGATAATGGCTAGGAGGATTTGAGAAACATTACGGCATCAAGATTTCCACAGTTCAGCCGGGGTCTATCCCAAGACCCAACTACTCGTCGTATCTGGTTTGGTATAGCCACTGCCCACGACTTCGAGAGTCATGACGATACTACCGAGGAACGTCTATACCAAAAAATATTTGCATCTCATTCTGGTCAATTAGCTATCATCTTTCTCTGGACCTCTGGAAATTTGTTCCACGTGGCTTGGCAGGGCAATTTTGAAGCATGGGTACGGGACCCCCTACATGTGAGACCAATAGCTCATGCCATTTGGGATCCTCATTTTGGTCAACCAGCTGTCGAAGCCTACACTCGAGGGGGCGCTGCAGGTCCAGTCAATATTGCCTACTCAGGTGTGTATCAATGGTGGTACACTATTGGTCTACGCAATAACCAAGATCTTTATACTGGAGCTATCTTTCTACTAGCTATTTCTGCTTCGTTCTTATTAGCTAGCTGGTTACATCTGCAGCCTAAATGGAAACCAAGCATTTCTTGGTTCAAAAATGCTGAATCCCGGCTCAATCACCATCTTTCAGGACTCTTCGGGGTTAGCTCTCTGGCTTGGGCGGGACATTTAGTCCACGTAGCTATTCCCGAAGCAAGGGGCGGACATGTCAGATGGGTTAATTTATTGACCGCCACCCCGCACCCTCAAGGATTGGGACCGTTTTTTTCGGGTCAGTGGGGTGTTTATGCGCAAAATCCCGATTCAGGTAATCATTTGTTTGATAGCACTCAAGGGGCGGGAACAGCCATTTCAACCTTTTTGGGCGGATTTCACCCACAGACTCAAAGTTTGTGGCTAACGGATGTTGCTCATCATCACTTAGCTATTGCTGTTGTGTTTATAATTGCTGGCCACATGTATAGGACTAATTCTGGTATTGGGCATAGTATGAAAGAGATTCTCGAGGCCCATATACCTCCAGGAGGTAAGTTGGGTCGTGGACACAAAGGGCTTTACGATGCGGTCAATAATTCTCTTCATTTTCAATTGGGGCTTGCCTTAGCTGCTTTGGGAGTTGTCACTTCGTTAGTCGCGCAACACATGTATTCTTTACCTGCTTATGCTTTTATAGCACAAGATTATACAACTCAAGCTGCGTTATACACCCATCATCAATATATTGCCGGTTTTATCATGGCAGGAGCCTTCGCACACGGAGCTATATTCTTTATTCGAGATTATGATCCAGAACAAAATAAGGACAACGTTTTAGCAAGAATGTTAGAACACAAAGAAGCCATAATTGCTCACTTAAGTTGGGCAAGTTTATTTTTGGGATTCCACACATTAGGGCTCTATGTCCACAACGACGTAATGCTAGCCTTCGGGACTCCAGAGAAACAGATTCTTATTGAACCTATATTTGCTCAATGGATTCAATCTGCTCATGGTAAAACTTTGTATGGTTTTGATGTGCTTTTATCCTCGGCAGGTAGCCCAGCAAGTAATGCTGGTCGGGGCTTATGGTTACCGGGTTGGTTAGATGCTATTAACAACAGTAGCAACTCGCTATTCCTAACGATTGGGCCCGGAGATTTCTTGGTTCACCACGCCATTGCTTTGGGCCTACATACGACTACACTGATTTTAGTGAAAGGCGCTTTAGATGCGCGCGGTTCTAAGTTGATGCCAGATAAAAAAGAATTTGGTTACAGTTTTCCTTGCGATGGTCCCGGCCGAGGCGGTACCTGCGACATCTCGGCTTGGGATGCGTTTTATTTAGCTGTTTTCTGGATGCTAAACACCATTGGATGGGTTACCTTCTACTGGCACTGGAAACACATCACCTTATGGCAAGGGAATGCTGCTCAATTCAACGAATCTTCTACGTATTTAATGGGGTGGTTGAGGGATTACCTATGGCTGAACTCTTCACAACTTATTAATGGTTATAACCCCTTTGGTATGAACAGTTTATCTGTATGGGCGTGGATGTTCTTGTTTGGACATCTCGTGTGGGCTACTGGATTTATGTTTCCAATTTCTTGGCGCGGTTATTGGCAAGAACTTATTGAAACTCTAGCTTGGGCTCATGAACGAACACCCCTAGCAAACGTGATACGCTGGAAAGATAAGCCGGTCGCTCTCTCCATCGTTCAAGCAAGACTGGTGGGACTAGCCCACTTCTCCGTGGGTTACGTCTTTACCTATGCAGCTTTTCTAATAGCATCTACATCAGGTAAATTTGGCTAATTTTTTCTTGTTGACTACCAGATTGTCTAGTTCGACATTAAGTTTGCCCTCCCATTCTTTTTTATACCCGAGCCAATTTCAGAACCAATTATCTATTTATCAATAATTAGAAATAGAAGTTGATTCTTTATTTTCTAGTTATTAGAAAATAAATTTATGGTTGCAAGTCCAATTGGTTTTAGAGTAGTAACCCAAATCCTGCTTACTGATTCATCAATTATGGCAAAGAAAAGTCTTATTGAGAAGGAAAAAAGAAAGAAAGAATTAGTGAAGAGATATGATGCCATTCGCCAATCTTTGAAAAGACAGATTAAAAGTAGTTTGTCAATTCAGAGTAAACTAACTATTTCCAATAAATTGCAATCTCTACCACGAAGTAGTGCACCTGTTCGTCTCCGCAATCGGTGTTCCCTAACCGGACGACCCCGATCCAATTACCGAGACTTTGGCTTATCTAGACACGTACTTCGTGAAATGGCACACACTTGTTTGCTGCCTGGAGTATCGAAATCGAGTTGGTAGTGGAAAATTTCTTCCATTTATGGTACAAATGATGTCTAATTCTGTAAATTAAATAGTTCTTTCCACTTACATTCAATGTAATTATTCAATAGATGTATAATAATTACGTTGAAAGCATCAACTAAGCGGGGTAGAGCAGCTTGGTAGCTCGCAAGGCTCATAACCTTGAGGTCACAGGTTCAAATCCTGTCCCCGCGAAGTAAACTAATTTTTGTTTATCTACGTTAGTGATACGACGCTTGATGTTCGTCGCGAGCTCAAACAAATTGACTTTTCGCGTTTCATCGACAGATCGGGTATTGATTTTTCCAGATCGGATATCGAGGAAACCCAAGTAGTTCTATCAATTATTAGATTGGGATTATTTGATGTCACGCGTCAAAATAAGAATTACCTTATTAGTTTTCCTTCTTTTTTTTATTCTTTCTCCCCTCTTTTCTAATTTTTTTTGCTTGGTGGGACCTAAACCAGTCTATCTAGAGATAGATTTCTAGATTTATACTTTATACCTAGATAGAAATGTAAAATGTATAATTCAGGAACATAGCTATATTTTTTTTTCAGACTAAAACTGGTATTGGAAAAAATAACAAAAAATGGGGCAAAAACTGACGGTGGGCCTAATAGAACTCAACCCAAAATTATTTATGATTTGAGGCCCCCTTAACTCAGGGGTAGAGTGACGCCATGGTAAGGCGTAAGTCGTCGGTTCAAATCCGACAAGGGGCTAACCAAGAAGCCGTAAGAAATCCAAGGATCGAACTTTTTCAGTTTCACGGAAACATCCGGGTCCTTGTGGTTTTGAGGAAAGAAAAAGGTTTATTTCCCACCATTTTTAATGAAGAAACAATTACAATCTTGTAAAAAACTAATTTGGTGCGAAATTGAAAGTATTTGCTTCCAATTTAAATTTTATAATTAAGCTGTTTTGGTTTTCATCACGATCTCCAACTTAACTAGTTTTGTTACACTGGGTAATGTGTCATCTTTACAACTAAAAAAAAAAAAGAATCAAGTGGATATAATTTTTAATGCCGGAACCTTTTTTGTTACCCCTATCTTGGGAATTGAATATGAATTCCCAAAATTAATATAGATATATCTATATTAATATATATATGTATGGAACTACGTCTCTCTATAACTTTCAATTTTGAAAAAGAAGAAGGAAAATTACGTGGCAAACTTTTTCCTTCTTATGTAGATAATTTTCCATAATTAGTAAAAATTATTAGAGTATCTAACACCCTTACTTCTTGTTTGTCATATATTCCCAATAAATACCTAAAAGCGAGTTTGCCGTTGGGGTTTAATATGAACAACGAATCATTTTGTTCGATGTTAAATTTTTTAACATATACTCTGCTCGGGATTAAACTGCGGCATACTGCTTATCCACTAACGCTATTTGGGACCAAACCGAAGAAAAAGGCTTCCAATTTTTACTGGGGATTGGTAAAATAAGTACCGAAATAATTTTGAAAAGGGCATGGATACCACACCCACATATAGATCTATTCTATATATGAATGTAAGTTCTTCATACCGCTTTAGTATTTCTTCCCTTAGAGATTTATGGAAACAACTCCGTTTTCTGCTAGGTCGGATTCCCAAGGTAGCTCCAATGCGATTGAATGGTTAACAAAATCAAAGTATCGGAAGAAAAGAAAGGTCTACCCACTGCTCAAAAAACTACGTAACAAACGGGATCAGCTTAAGATCAAGTAAGTAAGAAGAAAGAGATGCCTAAAAGCTAAAATTATACGAAAAAGAATAAAAAAACCTAGAATAAAAGGAGTGGCTGGATAAAAATAACAGAAAAAAGAACAGAGGGGAGAAAGCTAGAAGCAAGGCAAAAAAATACTGAAGGAAGTGAAAAACTCCAAACTTCTGACTGAAGTTGAAAGATCTATCAGTCTCATTTTCGTGTAATAACTCCTTGGAGTCCGCTGCCTTCATAAATGAAATCCCAGGAGGATCAACGTAGCAGCGGCCCAATTGAATCTAACCTCAAAAGGGCAGAACTCTATTGTGTCGCGGCTTGAAAAAAAAAAGGAAGGGGGAACCCAAAAATTGTTTGAGTAGCTGAATGAGGGAATGAATATGACCATTGCCATCGGAAAATCTTCTAAAGAGCCGAAAGATTTATTTGATAGTATGGACGACTGGCTCAGGAGAGACCGTTTCGTCTTCGTGGGTTGGTCTGGCCTACTACTGTTCCCTACCGCTTACTTCGCTTTGGGTGGTTGGTTCACAGGTACAACCTTTGTCACTTCATGGTATACCCACGGATTAGCTAGTTCTTACTTGGAGGGATGCAACTTTCTGACTGCTGCGGTCTCCACTCCTGCTAACAGTTTAGCCCACTCCTTACTTCTTTTGTGGGGCCCTGAAGCACAGGGAGATTTCACCCGCTGGTGCCAATTAGGGGGTTTATGGACCTTTGTTGCTCTCCACGGCTCCTTTGCTCTAATAGGTTTTATGTTACGCCAATTTGAACTTGCGAGGTCTGTGCAATTACGTCCCTACAACGCAATAGCTTTCTCCGCTCCAATTGCGGTTTTTGTCTCCGTATTTTTGGTTTACCCTTTGGGGCAATCCGGTTGGTTTTTTGCACCCAGTTTTGGTGTAGCCGCCATCTTCCGATTCATTCTATTTTTTCAAGGTTTTCATAATTGGACTCTGAACCCATTTCATATGATGGGGGTTGCGGGGGTGCTTGGCGCGGCCCTATTATGCGCCATCCACGGTGCTACAGTTGAAAACACTTTATTCGAAGACGGTGACGGCGCAAATACATTCCGCGCGTTCAATCCAACTCAGTCTGAGGAGACTTATTCAATGGTAACCGCGAATCGTTTCTGGTCCCAAATATTCGGTGTTGCTTTTTCTAACAAACGTTGGTTACACTTCTTTATGTTATTCGTGCCAGTGACAGGTTTATGGATGAGTGCTATTGGAGTAGTTGGTCTCGCCCTGAATTTACGTGCGTACGACTTTGTCTCCCAGGAAATTCGTGCAGCAGAAGATCCCGAGTTTGAGACTTTTTACACGAAAAATATCTTACTAAACGAGGGTATCCGTGCCTGGATGGCAGCTCAGGATCAGCCCCACGAAAATCTTGTATTTCCCGAGGAGGTTTTACCCCGTGGAAACGCTCTTTAATGGAACCCTCTCGCTGAGTGGACGCGATCAGGAAACCACAGGTTTTGCTTGGTGGGCTGGCAACGCCCGACTAATTAATCTGTCTGGTAAATTGCTTGGTGCCCACGTAGCTCATGCCGGCCTTATTGTATTCTGGGCTGGATCTATGAATTTGTTTGAAGTGGCTCACTTCGTATCAGAGAAGCCTATGTATGAGCAGGGATTAATACTACTTCCTCACCTGGCCACTCTGGGTTGGGGAGTGGGTCCCGGCGGGGAAGTAGCTGATACCTTTCCCTACTTTGTTTCCGGAGTACTCCATTTGATTTCCTCCGCAGTTTTGGGATTTGGGGGTATCTATCACGCCCTAATTGGACCCGAAACTTTAGAGGAATCCTTTCCTTTCTTTGGTTATACTTGGAAGGATAAGAATAAAATGACTACAATTCTCGGTATTCATTTAATACTACTAAGTCTTGGGGCTTTTCTCCTAGTTTTCAAAGCACTCTATTTTGGAGGGTTGTACGACACATGGGCACCCGGGGGCGGGGATGTGAGAGAGGTTGCAAACCTTACCCTAAGTCCTAATATTATCTTTGGTTACCTACTAAAATCTCCTTTTGGGGGAGAAGGGTGGATTGCAAGTGTGGATAATCTGGAAGATATCATCGGGGGACATGTTTGGTTGGGATCCATCTGCCTCTTTGGTGGCATTTGGCACATATTAACAAAACCGTCTGCCTGGGCTCGTCGTGCTCTCGTATGGTCCGGGGAAGCTTATTTATCCTATAGTTTGGGAGCCCTTGCCATCTTTGGTTTCACTGCCTGCTGTTTCGTCTGGTTTAACAACACAGCATATCCCAGTGAATTTTATGGTCCCACCGGTCCGGAAGCTTCTCAGGCACAAGCTTTTACTTTTCTTGTCAGGGACCAGCGTCTCGGCGCTAACATAGGTTCTGCTCAAGGACCTACTGGGTTGGGTAAATATCTGATGCGTTCTCCCACGGGAGAAATTATTTTCGGAGGTGAAACCATGCGCTTCTGGGACCTTCGCGCTCCTTGGTTAGAGCCTTTAAGGGGTCCCAACGGTTTAGATCTTAGTAAATTGAAGAGGGATATACAACCGTGGCAGGAGCGACGATCCGCAGAGTATATGACTCATGCCCCCTTGGGGTCTCTAAACTCCGTAGGTGGAGTAGCTACCGAGATTAACGCCGTGAACTACGTATCTCCTCGGAGTTGGTTAGCAACCTCTCACTTCGTCTTGGGATTCTTCTTTTTCGTGGGTCATTTATGGCACGCGGGTAGGGCTCGCGCAGCCGCAGCCGGGTTCGAGAAAGGAATTGACCGCGATACCGAACCCGTTCTTTCCATGACACCCCTTAATTAAAACTTGAAAATCTATGGTAAGATGATGAAGAAAGAATAGAAATCCTCGTTTCGCTTTTTTTTCTTGCTAACAAACCAATAATTGATAGGTATATATCTTTACGCCAGTGCCAGACTCATTACATTCAGGTAGTAAAACTCTATTTATCTATTCAAATAATAGATGGGTAAGGTAGAGTTTTACTACCTGGTAATATGTAATACTAAGTTTTCCTCAGTTTGAGAGGAGATAAAATAATATTTCATAGGACTAGTACTAACTAATTACTATTGTCCCTTCTGTCCAATTTCTTTTTTTACTAGAATAGGAGAGAGAGGGATTCGAACCCTCGATGGCATTTTATTACCATGCCAGTTTTCAAGACTGGAGCCTTAAACCGCTCGACCATCTCTCCCAGTTAGGCCTATTTTTCACCCGGTATTTGGAAATCAATCACGTTTCTTAGGTACTTCTGATAATAGATCAGAAGGGATTTTCAACATCTCTATATTTATAGATGAGATGTTGATAGATATCTCTTTTCTTTACTGAAACTTTTCTATACCGTGAAAGATGCGGAGTGAAAACAATTCTGACCGTAGAGAAAGTTAGTACGGATAATCATCCCGAATGTCGGAATCTAAACCAATTATTACTCAATAAAAACCTTATGAAATTTGAGGTAGTTAGTGGCAAGAAAGAAAGGGTTGGGTCTCCGCCCCCCCCCCGTCAACAAAGTAAGTCGTGGCGAAGGGATAGTTCCGTTGGATGAGGATTGGATGGTACGAACAACCTATCCCTTATAGGGAAATAATCAGAATTATGACTATCGCGTTCCAATTAGCTTTATTTGGATTAATTGCCACTTCATTCTTACTAGTTGTAGGGGTGCCCGTTGCATTTGCATCCCCCGATGGCTGGTCCAACAACAAAAATATAGTTTTTTCAGGGGCGTCATTATGGATTGGATCAGTTTTTTCGGTAGGTATACCCAACTCGTTTATTTCTTAAATTTTTGTCGTTTTGGTTCCTCCTCTCGTAATTTGGCGTTACGGGTGGAGGTGCTAAATAAAGAAGACTTCCATCTGTATGTAGAAATCCCTAGGAAAAAGCTACACGTAGTCATAGTGTAGTCAATTTCCACTTAGTAGAATAGATATAGGTTGGCCCCCCCCCCAAGAATTTGGAATTTTTTTTTTCTAAATATAAAATCTATCTATCTAGATAGATAGATTTTATATTTAGAAAAAATGCGTACGCAAAGTTTTAACTAATAAAAATTAATTACAGGATTAAAATGAAATAACCGATTATGCGGATATAGTTGAATGGTAAAATATCTCTTTGCCAAGGAGATGACGCGGGTTCGATTCCCGCTATCCGCCTATCCCAGATAAAACAAATAGGTTGTGTCATATATAGAGATATGCTTAAGCAAAAAAATAGATATAAATGGATATGAAATTATCTTTCAATGGAAGGGTAAAAAAGAAGCAAATAGTAAGGAAAAAGTAGTAAGGAAAAAGAAGGAAACAACTTCAAATTTGAGAGGAAAGATTAAAAACTGATTGGAAGCCAAGATCGATCCAATTTTTATTATTTCGTCTCAAATTTTGTTTTTGTTTTGAATAGAAGAAAGTTTCAAGAAAAAATAAGTTAATCTTGTCGAGGTAGCCGTTTTGTCACCAAATATATGGTAACCGTATGCATGGCATAGGTTAATTACATGGGGGTGGGCCAGCTACCTACTTGATAATCTTTCCGGCGGACGGTATACTTATTACTATACTAGTAAAATACAAGTACTAGGCGTCGATAACATACTCATGTTCTAAGTTACATGCTATCGAACAATTTAAGTTGGATTGTTGTTTCTGCCTGGCGTTGTTCGCCAATAGTAAGCAAAGGGCGATATAGTCAAGCGGTAAGACGGAGGACTGCAAATCCTTAATTCCCCAGTTCAAATCTGGGTGTCGCCTAACGAGAAAATTTTTCCGTATATAACAATAAAAAACTAGATCTATTTAGTTTACTTGGACTTATTCATTTAGGTAGTTTTACCAGGGATTGTTTGTTGCGCCGAAATCGGATACAGGTTGAGGTGCTCTATAGCCTATTATAGCCTATCACGTTTCATGTGTCTCGATGCGTCACGCATAAACAATCCCAATTAAGTATATCATTAGTTGGTAATCAGAAGGTCTAAATCACCAAAATCTTTGAAAGAGGAAGACATCAACTGGTACCATTAAAAAAAAATCGTATACGCAGTATCTTTTGTTATTGAAGTATCTCATCAAGCAGGTGTCTGCTCTTTGCTGGCAACAAATTTCAAGCTTTTTCAAGCTTTGTTTTGTATTTGGACTTATAAATAATTAGTAATTAATAAAAATCGAGAGAGTAAGTAGATAGGAATTACAACTACGGACTTAGTTACTATAGCTTGGGCTGCTCTGACGGTGATTTCCACATTTTCCCTTTCACTTGTAGTTCGGGGACGAAGCGGTTTGTAACAAACGGTTAACCGGTCCTTCATTAGCCTGATTCAGGGGATACATGTAGTCGTGGCGAGGCCATTGATTCGTGTTTTCCCCACTTTTATCTTTATTTTTGAGTTAAAAAGGCAGTGCAACCACTTCTTATTGGATTTATTTTATTTGCCCCGCCCATAGTATAATCATTGTTACTTCTAATTGTTAGAAATTGTCTAACATCGGATCGGAGATAAAATTAACAAAATATTTGGAATAAACTGATATTTCTCTCTTTCACCCATTTTCTCCATTCGATATACTGCATTTATAAGAATACACCGTGGGCAAAAATACACAACTATTTTAAAATCTGTATTTTTGAGCAGTAGTTACACAAACGGGTACGTCTAAAAAACCCTCTTATGGAAGAGGGAATAAATATCTGGGAGAGCTTTAACTAACCTGAATTCCTTCAAAAAGTGAAAAAACGAAATAAATGAATTTAGTAATCTAAGAAATTGATTCTTTCCCTTACTATCGGGAAGAACCTGCCCCGGTCATTGTTAGCTCATACTTTCGTTAACTCAAAGTTTAATTGTTTTGTCTGACAGTATGACTGTATTCGGAATGAACAACAGGGAGTGAATATAGATCTGACATACATTTGAGACCATATCTCCGGTTCGGATACCTCACTTCTTTCTTTTTGCTTGGTTTGTGTAGATTAATTCATCCCTTTTCAAAAGATATACGAAAAAGCATATCCGGATGCTATAGCCACCTAAAATTAGTCATTGGGTAAAAATCATTTTCGTAAAAAACAAGAGTAATTGAATGAAAAGTAAAAATTGATAGATCACTTTTTTTTTGATCTATCAATTTCGGGCAATTCCATTCGGGAATAATACGTAATACACGGTATCCAGAAAGATGGAAACAATATAGAAACGCATAGATTCTGACTGACAGAAAAAAGCTAATCAAGAAAAAGCGCTAAGTTGGGGATAAGCAGCTATTAACAATAACTAGGTAGCGCAAAAATTTCGTACAGAGTAGGAGTAGCGGTTTGCATATCGCTCTATTTCACGAATGAAGAGCAGATGGTGCCCTCATCTTCTCCCTTCTTATTTGCTCTTGCATACGAAGGGTTACTCACCAATTGGTAGTCAAATCAGTTACCGATTACTAGTTATTCTGCGCGGCCGTTTGAATGTAAAGAATAAGTAGAAAAGCTGTCGGGATTAGAATGAAAAGTGCAGTAGCTACAAACGCGAGAATATTTACTTCCGTATTGGTAGTTCAAATCATCAGTTGGGAAATAGCTCGAGCAGTTTCGTGGAAAAAACTCTCGGACTCTATTATAAACCATCTATTTTTAATTAGTCGGGTCGACCGAATTATTGGTTAATCAATTAGAAAAAAAAAATATCGAATTTGAATCTTTGATATCGATTACATAGTATATCACGAAATGAAATCTCGAGAATACCTATTCTTTGTTTTTGCAAAGTAGAAGCCTATTTTTGATGCATCTGTTTGATGAGTCGATCTAATGAATTTACTACGTAGTAATGAGTTAAAAAACTTACTGGAATAATTAATCTATTCCCAACTTCAATTGTTAAATAAATTGACCCTTTCATTATGTCTTTGTTATTTTCTAAATTGACAACGGATGGTAAATACCTCTACTCTACCTAAGAGATAATTGGGCCCCCATCGTCTAGAGGCCTAGGACGCCTCCCTTTCACGGAGGCGACGGGGATTCGAATTCCCCTGGGGGTATTCATCTGTCACTTCTGGGTCGATGCTCGAGTGGTTAATGGGGACGGACTGTAAATCCGCTGGCGACGCCTACGCTGGTTCGAATCCAGCTCGACCCAAGTCCGAGGCTATAAAGTGAACTTTGAATTAGCACATTTCGTTGGAGTTCGTCGGGATTGACGGGTCTCGAACCCGCAACTTCCGCCTTGACAGGGCGGTGCTCTAACCGATTGAACTACAATCCCAATAATTAATTTGATTGGAGTTTATGTAGCAATAGACTCGGAGTCAACAATGAGTCAACAATCTCTTCTTTTTTTATTTACTGTAGCAACTAACTTCTTTTCGGGAATTTGAACTAAGTTTCAAATTGTTGAAAATTCCAAAATTGCTATCGACAAAAAAGAAAAATCTGTCTGTTTCTTTAAGATTTCTCTGGTAATGGAAATCCCTTACGTGATAGAATTACCAAACCCGTTTTACTGCTACGTATCTACTGGTTCTTTTTTACCAATCGTTATCCTATTTTTGCATGCATTAAGTATTCTGACCAATTTTGAAAAAAAAAAAAAGAAAGAATTTGCTTAATTAGGTTTACCAACCCTGGATCGCACAGATGTCTCTCGTTTACAGTTCATGAAAATGATTGAACTATTTGGTGCAAAACATTTTCCCGAAGGGTACAGCATAACTTTTTCCACACCCCTTTTGTTTAATTATTGTCATATTAGTTTTTATCCACAAGTTGTTATAGAGAAGTAAAAAGTAGAGAATAAATTGATTTCAACTTTTTTGGGCGCTAGGGATGCAATTCCCCATACATAGAAAATACGGAAATTTAATTTATATACGTTTAATCGGGATGAGTCTCGATTTATCACTTCATTAGGAGGAAGTAGAAATATGCTCGTACTACCAGAACTTGCACAAATTCAATTTGAAGGGTTTAATCGATTTGTTCATGAAAGATTACTTGAAGAACTTAAAAATTTTCCGAAAATTGAAGACACAGATAAGGAAGTCGAATTCTGAGTTATTAGTGAACAGTATCAATTGACGCAACCTTCAGTTGAAGAGAGAGACGCTGCGTATCAATGTGTCACATACTCATCCGATCCATATGTACCAGTTTAATTGATTCGTAGCGGAGATAGAGTAGTACAAGAAGAAGACGTGCGGTCCGGATCTATTCCCTGGATGAATTCTAAGGGGACATTTATTATCAATGGAGTTGCCAGAGTTTTAGTAAGTCAAATCTTGAGAAGTCCTGGTATTTACTACAACCGAGAATCCGATCAGAAAGGAATTTCCACATATACTAGCACTGTAATTTCGGATCGGGGAGGGAGATTTAAATCAGAAATAGATAGGAAGGAAAAAATTTGGGTTCGTATCAGCAAGAAGAAAAAGATATCCATTTTAATTTTATTAATAGCTATGGGGTTAAGCAAGAGAGATATCTTACAAAATGCTCGTTACCCCAAGATATTTTCAAATATGTTAAAGAAGCAAGAGGGAGCCATCGAATCGTCGGAGGATGCTACAGTAGAACTTTACAAACACCCATACTCTGCTACAGACACGGATATCTCATTTTCAGAATCTATATTCAAGGAGTTATAGAAGAGGTTTTTCCAGCATAGATGTGAGTTGGGACGGATTGGTCGACAAAACCTAAATATCAAACTAACTCTTGATGTACCCGAGGAGGAGCATTTTTTGCTGCCCCAAGACGTATTAGCAGCTGCAGATCACTCAATAGAAATAAGCTACGGAATGGGCAACCTCGACGACATAGATCACCTGAAAAATCGACGTGTTCGATCTGTAGCGGATTTGCTTCAAGAACAATTGAAATTGGCCTTAAACCGTTTAGAGAATTCCATTCGACAAAATCTATCTAGGGCTGTTAGGCGCAAACGCACGATAACGCCCCGGGGATTAGTAACGCCTGCACCAGTAATAGCAACTTCCAAGGAGTTTTTTGGATCACATCCCCTATCACAATTTTTAGACCAAATAAACCCATTATCCGAAATGGTGCATAAACGGAGATTAAGTTCCGTAGGTCCTGGCGGATTGACACGGCGAACCGCCAGTTTTCAAGCTAGAGATATTCATTTTAGTCACTATGGCCGTATCTGCCCAATCGAAACATCGGAAGGCATGAATGCTGGCCTTATTTCGTCACTAGCTATTCAGACAAAAGTTAGCAACTCCGGATCTTTGCAAAGCCCGTACCTCAAAAATTTGGAATCATCCGAAAAAGAGCAATTAATCTACTCATCTCCCACTGAAGATGATTACTACCGAATAGCAACTGAAAATTCATTAATATCCCAATGGAGAGCTAGGGAGAAAGAACTTATACCGGTTCGATATCAACAAGAGTTTCTCAGTGTCCTTTGGGAACAAGTTGATTTCCGAAGCATTCATCCCTTGCATTATTTTTCTGTCGGAGCTTCGCTTATTCCATTCATTGAGCATAATGACGCGAACTGCGCCTTAATGGGTTCTACCATGCAGCGTCAAGCGGTTCCACTGGTTAATCCCGAAAAATGTTTTGTAGGAACTGGGTTAGAAAGTTAAGTAGCTTCAGATTCAGGAAGTGTAGTTGTATCTGAACGAGAAGGATAAATCGGATATATTGATGGCAATATGATTGAACTACTATCAACCGACGAAGCGCCAAGCAATGATGTGGTTCTACGTATTAAAAAGAATCGATTAAAAATATATGAGCGTTCCAACAGCAATACCTGTATACACCAAAAGTCTACGGTTTCAGTGGGAGAATTACCGAAACGCGGGGAAGTTCTTGCGGATGGGGCAGCAACTGCCAGGGGAGAATCAGCTTCGGGTAAAAATATCCTAGTAGCCTACATGCCGTGGGAAGGCTACAACTTTGAAGACGCAGTGTTGATTAGCGAACGCCCGATATACGAAGACATCTCCACATCCTTTCACATTGAAAGACATGAAGTTGAAGTCTGCGCAACAAATCAGGGTCCTGAAAGGGTTACCAAGCAAATACCTCAATTGGATAGTCATACACTTCGACACCTAGATGATAATGGGCTCGTAGAATCGGGATCTTGGGTAGAGGCAGGAGATGCCTTGGTCGGCAAACTGACGCCCCAAGAGGGGGCAGATTCATCACGTGCTCCGGAAGGAAGATCGTTACAAGCCATTTCCGGTATACAATTAGTTAATGCGAGAGAAAGCTGTCTGAAAGTTCCGGTTGGTGGAAGAGGTCGAGTCACTGATGTCAGGTGGGTTTATCCCGAAGACGATACTTCGAACGATTCAGAAGTCATTCATATTTATATATTGTAAAAGCGTAAGATACAGGTAGGTGATAAGATAGCTGGCAGACATGGAAATAAAGGTATTGCGTCAAAAATCTTGCCTAGACAGGATATGCCCTATTTGCAAGATGGAACACCAGTCGATATGATATTAAGTCCTTTAGGAGTACCTTCATGAATGAATGTGGGACAGATTTTCGAATGCCTACTTGGATTAGCCGGGGAGTTTTTAAAAACCCATTACCGTATAGTACCTTTTGATGAAAGGTATGAACGGGAAGCTTCCCGAAAATTAGTACTTACAGAACCTTGTAGAGTAAGTGCGACCACCCATAATCCATGGTTATTTGAACCCGATCATCCCGGAAAGAGTCGATTGATCGATGGACGAACAGGTGAGCCCTTCGTGCAACCTATTACAACTGGAAAAGGCTATATGATGAAACTTATTCATCAGGTCGACGATAAAATTCATGCGCGATCCAGCGGACCTTACGCACTTGTTACACAGCAACCTCTCAAGGGTAGATCCAGACGAGGAGGGCAGCGAGTTGGAGAAATGGAAGTCCGGGCTTTGGAGGGTTTTGGCGTATCTTACACGTTGCAAGAAATGCTTACAATTAAATCAGATCATATCCAGGCTCGTTACAAGGTACTTAGTGCAATTATGACCGGAAAACCTGTTTATAATCCTAATACCGTTCCGGAGTCCTTCCGATTGCTAGTTCGAGAGTTACGTTGCTTGGGTTTAAACCTGGAGCACAATGTTATAATTGAAGAAGATTTGGAGAGGCAGAGTGAAAACATTTGATATTTAATTGAAACTTTTTTCATGAGTAATTAATCAAAACTTTTTCTATTATGATTCATCGAGTTAATTATCAACAACTTCGAATTGGACTGGCTTCCCCCGAACAGATTCGTGGTTGGGCTGAGAGAGAATTACCCAATGGAGACGTCGTTGGGCAAGTTGATTAACCTTACACGTTGCATTACAAGACTCACAAACCAGAGAGAGATGGCTTATTTCGTGAAAGGATACTCGGACCCATAAAAAGCGGCGTCTGTGCGTGTGGAAATTTTCGATCTGTCGATAACGAAGAGGATGATTCTAATTTCTGCAAACATTGCGGAGTTGAGTTTATTGACTCCCGGGTTCGAAGATATCGAATGGGATACATTAAACTTGCGTGTCCGGTAACTCATGTGTGGTTTTTGAGACGAATTCCTAGTTATGTTGCAAATCTACTTGCCAAACCTCTTAAAGAACCAGAAAGCCCAGTATATTGCGATGTGTGACTCGATTATATATGTCGATCATTACAGATTGGCTGTAAGCTGTCATCCCATGTAGAAGTGGAAAGCCTCTAACCGACATGTCTCTCGCATCGATCGAGGATTATTGTCTAACTCGGGATAAAAGCTACCGTGTCCATAATGGGGAACCCCCTCCATGGTTAATTTTTAGCAAAAAATCCAGCGATTGGGCTTCGTAAGAACTATTTTCATTTCAGATGATATATTAAGAATCAAGTTCTTTTTAATATAGTCCTATAGTCCTTCGGTTCTCTTTTTTTTTTTAGAAAAATTTTTCTAATAAATAGTATCATATCTATATAGATAGATATAGATATGGTTATGAAAATCTAATCATCGCATCGATTTTTCTATTCAATTAAATTAGCAGCCATCGAAGTGGAGTGGAAACCCAAAGAGGAAAATGATCACATTGGGAACAAGGGAAATATCTCCAGTCTATAATTAAACTAAGAAAGAAATATGGAAGGAAAGATTACTTCTTCTTTGGTAGATCACTCAATATGGGGGACGGGGGGGTCCAAGACTACTCGAAAAAAACAAGTTGAAATCCGAGTAATGAACAACTACTTTATCTTCGACGAGACGGTGTTACCACGTCTCGAAACCGTCAAATTGGTTCAAATTGACGCTTAGTTATTTGAGCCGGATGAGAGGAAACAATCGTGTCCGATTCTAAGGGGGGGGGGGTCACTACCCGACCTATCCCAATCTTTTTCTTGCTAGGCCCGTGGCCGAGAGGCCCAACTTATTAAGATTGCGAGGTTTGTTCAATTATGAAGACCGATCCTGGAGAAACATGCTTCCCGCTTTTTTTTCTACTCGAAATTATGAAACGCTTCAAGGAAACGAAATCGCTACCGGGGGGGATGCCGTCAAAAAAGGATTAACTAGTTTGGATTTGCAAAGTGTTATTGATCGTGCATATTTGGAGTGGCAGGCACCAGCAAAGCAAAAGCCTGTTGGAAATGAATGGGAAGATCGAACAATTCAAAGAAGGAAAGACCTTTCGGTCAGACGGATGAAATTAGCCAAGGATTTCTTACGGACAAATCTAAAACCAGAATGGATGGTTTTAAATCTCTTGCCGGTTCTTCCACCTGAATTGAGACCAATAATTGAATCGTATGAAGGTGAATTAGTTACTTCCGACCTTAATGAGCTTTACAGAAAGGTAATTCATCGAAATAATACTCTTGTTGAATTCTTATCGGGCAGTGAATTCACGCCGGAGGGATTAATCGTTTGTCAGAAGAGACTTATTCAAGAAGCTGTAGATGCTCTCATCGATAACGGTATACGCGGGCAACCAATGAGGGATATTAATAATAGACCCTACAAATCATTTTCAGAAGTTATTGAAGGCAAAGAGGGGCGATTTCGCGAGAATTTGCTCGGAAAGCGGGTCGACTACTCAGGTCGTTCTGTTATTGTCGTAGGCCCATCTCTTTCATTACATCAATGTGGATTACCCCGAGAAATGTCAATTGAACTTTTTCAAGTATTTGTAATTCGTAACTTGATTGGATGACATCTTGCTTGTAATCTGCGATCAGCTAAGAGTATGATACGAAAAGGAGATCCCATTATATGGGAAGTTCTTCAAGAAGTTATGCGGGGTCATCCTATACTACTAAATCGGGCACCTACTTTGCATAGGCTAGGTATACAGGCATTTCAGCCCATCTTAATAGAAGGACGCGCCATTCGTTTGCATCCATTGGTTCGTGGGGGGTTTAATGCAGATCTTGACGGAGATCAGATGGCCGTTCATGTGCCCCTATCTCTTGAAGCTCAGATTGAAGCTCGTCTTTCAATGTTTTCGCACGTAAATTTGTTATCCCCCGCTACGGGTGATTCTGTATCTATCCCGAGTCAAGACATGCTTCTCGGTCTTTATGTACTAACAATTGAGAATAAGCAAGGAGTTTATGGAAACAGACATTCTGTTTTCGTGGAAGGAGATGACGCTTATTACGCCGAAATACCTAGTTTCGGTAGTTACTACGACATACTCAGGGCCAAGGAGTCAAATCAAATTGATTTCTGTAGTTTTTTGTGGCTTCGATGGGAATTGAGTTTGGAAATGATTAGCTCGAGAATTCGCGAATTACCTATTGAATCTCAATATGAATCCTTGGGAACCTCTCTTCACTCCTATGATAATTACCAGATTAGAAAGTGTAGGAAGGGATATATCTCAAGTATACATGTACTTACTACGGCTGGTCGTATTTTGTTTAATCAACAATTAAAGGAAGCAATACAAGGTGTCTCGAAGGCTTCTTAGTATACTACTTCGTCCCCATCGGATATGATGACACGATACGAAGTGATTTTATATAGTTAACCGCACTAATGAAGAATGAAAAATCTTTATTTCAATATAAATATATATCTATATTTAATAAATAATTAATAAATTACTTAAATTCAAATTATTGATTAATAAATACCACAAGATAAAAAGATATATAAGTTGAGGTTTTTATAATGACGAATCAAATTGAATTACCGTTCTGCAATAAAACAATGGATAGAGTTGCGATGAGGCGACTCATCAGCAAATTAGTCGTTTGTTTTGGAATTGCATCTACAACAAATATTTTGGATCAAGTTAAGATTTTGGGTTTTCAGCAAGCTACAAAAGCATCTGTCTCACTGGGCATCGACGACCTCCTAGCAGTACCATCCAGAGGATGGCTTGTACAAGACGTTGAGAAATAAGGCTACGTGTCGGAGCAGCTTTACCGTTACGGGAGTCTGCATGCCGTGGAGAAGTTACGCCAATCAATTGAAGCCTGGTACGCCACAAGCGAATGTTCAAAGCGGGAAATGAATCCAAGTTTCAAAATGATCGATCCTTTAAATCCGGTCCACATGATGTCTTTTTCGGGGGCCCGAGGAAGTATATCCCAGGTACATCAGTTGCTTGGCATGCGGGGATTGATGTCCGATCCCCGGGGACAAGTAATTGATCTACCTATCCGAAGAAACCTCCGCGAAGGCCTATCCCTGACAGAATATATCATTTCTTGTTACGGCGCCCGCAAAGGGGTTGTGGATACCGCCGTTCGAACCTCTGATGCCGGATACCTAACACGCAGACTTGTTGAAGTGGTCCAACACATTGCGGTACGCAAAAAAGATTGTGAAACTACCAAAAGCATTGCTTCGCTTAATCTCATCGAGGGGAAACGAGAATCTATTGAAACAATATCATATCAAAAATTGGCTGGACGCGTGTTAGCAGATAATGTCTACTGGGATGTCAGATGTATTGCCACCCGTAATCAAGATATCAGTGATGGACTGGCTGGTAATTCAGTAGTATCGACGCAGCCAATATATGTGAGATCTCCTTTGACATGTAAAAGCATTTTCCGGATTTGTCAGTTGTGTTACGGTTGGAGTCTTGCTCATTACGATTTAGTAGAATTGGGGGAAGCCGTCGGTATCATCGCGGGTCAATCCATTGGAGAACCGGGAACTCAATTAACATCAAGAACTTTTCATACAGGTGGGGTATTTACGGGCGATATCGCAGAATACGTACGAATTCCGTTTAATGGACTTATTAATTCCGATGGTAGGCTAGCTTATCCCACACGTACGCGACATGGTCATCCTGCTTGGATGTGTCGAAATGATCTACCTGTTATTATCACGGGTTGTGGCGATATACATAATTTTGTCGTCCCAGCTCGAAGTCTACTTATGATTCGAAACGGTCAGTATGTTGAAGCTCAGCAAATTATCGCGGAAGTACGAGCCAAAGAATTTCCACTTAAGGAACGTATCCAAAAAGCTATCTATCCAAATTTAAAAGGAGAAATTCACTGGAGTAAATTTGTGTGGCATGTGCGCGATTGCATAAGCAATCCTAGTCGTGTTGTACGCGAGGTGGGCCATATCCGGATTCTTTCAGGAGCTTATAGCGAATCCGATGAAAACTATTTGTTTCATAAAGATCAGGATAGAGTCGATATCAAACTTAACTCTATTGAAATCAAAAGAAGGTGCAGTTCTTCTAAGGGAATTGGCAATAAGAAAATTGATATCGCCAATTGCGAAAGTTCGCAAAAAAGTATCCGAGAATTTGGAATCGATCTAAAATATTTTTCAAGTTGGTCAAAACCTCCAATATCTAACTATATTTTATCTAATATCAGAGTAAAGCGGTCCGGAAAAACTGAATCCGTTTCTCTGTTGTTAGAAAGGCAACAAGCAAATTTCAACAAATCATGTTTTGTAAATATTGATGTTCAATTAAAGAACATTTTAGATGAAAATGCTATCTTCGCCATCTATGATAAATTTGATTATCAAACTAGTACTCCGGGGGTTATACTATATGGCACCATAGAAGTTCAATCTGTTGATAAAAAGATATTTGCTTTTGACGGTAAGGTGAAAGAAACAACTGTTGGCTCATGGTATAGAGTAGTCAGAGGAGGCAATTCCTTCCTAATTCCCGAGGAGACTTATACCATATATGAACCCCCATCATCTATTTTGATAACAAATAATACTATTGTTGGAGAAGGCGCACGAATAACTGATACTATTAGTAGTCAAGTAAGTGGACTGATCCAAATCGAAAAGCCATTAACAAATAGTATTACAGTAAGAGTATTACCCGGATATATCTGTAATCTGGAAAGGGCAACTAATATACCCAAACAAAATATTAATCTAATAGAGCCAGGTACTATGATTCCCAATGGAATCGAAACCGGTTGGGTTTACTTACAATCGGTTACACTTTACAGGGAAAGAAAGACCTCTGTCCTAGTAAGACCAGTTGTCAAATACGACGTATCTAGCGATTTTTTGGCGCAAGGATTCTTCCGTGTTGATAAGCCGAAGACGCAGAAACGTACGAACGCTCAAGCCCTTCTATGTATCTCTCATAGAAATGGTGAGAGAATCAAAAGGATTAATCATACGACTATTCAATTAATTCGAACTTTTTTAGTGGCTGGGCGGCGAAGACATTCCCATGAAACCTTTTCTACGAAAAAGAACTACTTATCTCTCACCAATGTGAGAATCAATAATCTATTCAGTACTTTTATTCAGGTTAATCTGTTGGCATCTCCCCCCGCACGAAGTCTCAGAATCAGTCAGGTTTCCAATAAATTAGTGTCTGTCGACAAACCCATTCTTGCTCAAGTGAATCTATCCGATGACGGCAATGATCTAGTTGGCAAATATCAGAGCATTACTTTTTATTCGGTGCCAGAACGTAGTGCGTCTTTCCTAACTTTGTCACCTTTTGATTTCTATCGTAATAATTCTTTTGCTTATTCAAGCAATAATAGCGATGGAAAAATAGTTGGGGAATATTTCTCTTGCTCAGAATCAGGTGTAGGCGGCTCAGCTGGGAGTTTGAAAAACGCTTCACCCAGTTTTAAATGCAAATCTTGTTCGGAGAAGTCTCCGAATCTAAGCATTAAAGAGAGGTCGGTTAAATTTGAGAGATCGAGCTTTACCTGTTGCCAATTCAAAGTTGAAGAGGTAGGTCTAGTGGGGACTTCATACACAACTTTTTATTCATTGGTTCCCCCTTACTTATTGCTGGGTGGAGAAGTCTCCCTCTGCAGAAGCTATTTTCTCGATAATTTGACAGATACGTATGCAACAGATACGTCAGAACAGCGACATCGGTATCTAATTGATGAGAATAAATTAGTATTGAAATGTCCTATAAATCCTTTTTTCAATAGATTCTGTTTGGAAAAGCCAATTCATTTGCCACCAATATTCTTCATTCAGGGAATCCTGTTAATTAATCTAGGATTACTAATCAGTGGAAGTCGATTCTTCTGTAGAAGTGGTGTATTTCTCAAGTCCGGTCAGGTCGTAGCTATTCACCCAGATTACTTACTAATCAGAACTGGTAAGACTTTTCTGGCGAATCAGGGAGCAGTTCCTCATAAGATATCTGGAGACATTATCGGAGAGGGAGATACATTAATAACATTACCTTATGATAGGTTAAAGTCTGGAGACATCACCCAGGGTCTTCCGAAAGTTGAGCAGCTCCTGGAGTCTCGTTCCATTGCTTCTATTCCAGCAAGGATTGAAAATCTTTTCACAAGATGGAATCGGGGTATTACAAGGTTAATTGGGAACCTCTGGAGTCACTTTTTAAGTACTGGAACAAGTCTGGAACATTGCCAACTGATTTTAACCAATGAAATTCGAGAAGTTTACGAATCTCAGGGGGTACAAATATCCGACAAACATCTAGAAATTATTATTTGGCAACTGACATCAAGGGTCGTAGCATCGGAAGATGGGATAACCAATGTATTTTTTCCTGGGGAACTTGTTGAGTTATCACAGGCGGAACGGATGAATCGTGTATTAAAGAGACCGATTTTCTACGAACCCATTATACTGGGAATGACAAAGGCAGCTCTTAGTACTACTAGTTTTTTATCAGAGGCGAGTCTTCAAGAAACTACGCGAGTATTGGCCAAAGCTGCTCTCCGCGGTCGAATCGATCGGTTAAAAGGATTGAAGGAAAACGTTATTCTCGGCGACTCCGTCCCCGTTGGAACAGGTAGTCCAGAAATCGTTTGTCAATTAGAAGTTAATAAACAAAAAGGGTTTCATTTGGCAATAAATAAAAATAGCAAAAATCCAACTTGGGGAACAAAACATGATTTATCTGGTTACCGCAAAGAGCAAAATATCGACCCCAATCTATTTATCCAGACGGGATTGAGTCGACCCCTGCCTTATATTAATCTTGAAATGAGCTAAGGAGTTCCATGGTATCAAATGACTTTTTTGTGCTTTTCAACTCGCAAAATTGATCATCAGATTGTAATAATTTCTCAAATTTAGTTAAAATAAAACGAATTTATAGTTTTTTATACCCGAGGAGAAGATGCAACAGAAAAATTGGAATATCGATTTGGAAGGAATGATGGCAGCCGGGATTCATTTTGGTCACCAAACCCATAAATGGAATCCTAGGATGTCACCTTTTATATTTACAGAACGAAAGGGTGTTCATATCCTCGATTTAACTCAGACTGCTCGTCTTTTATCTGAAGCTTGTGATCTAGTATTTGATGCAGCAGCGGAGGGAAAGGAATTCTCAACAGTTGGTACAAAACATCAAGTAGCTGATTTGATAGCATCAGCCGCAACAAGATCTCATTGTCACTATGTGAATGAAAAATGGCTAGGCGGTACGTTGACAAACTGGTTCACTACAGAAATGCGTCTTCGTAGGTTTCAATACTTACAAAACGAAGAAGATACGGGAGGGCTCGACTGACTTCCAAAGCAAGAGGCAGCAATTTTGAGGGGCTAATTATCTAAATTGAGAAAGTGTCTAGGCGGAATTCAATACATGTCAGATTTACCTGATATTGTGATAATTACTGATCAACACGAATAATCTATCGCTCTTAAGGAATGTATTATTTTAGGTATTCCCACAATTTGTGTTGTGGATACAGATTGTGATCCAGATCTTGTAGATATCCCAGTTCCCGGTAATGACGACGCGCGACCCTCAATCCGATGGATATTGGATAAATCAACAGTAGCTATTTGTGAAGGTCGTTCACACTCAAAATTCTTTGAGGTAAATTAAGAAATGGCAGAGCCAGGGTTTAAAACTGCCTCGACAACTTGTAAAGAAATAGCAAAGAATTTACATCGTAATCGCGGATTTCGCCCAAATTCATCAGAAAATAACTTCCTTCTGTTATTTTAGAAAAAAAAAAGAATCGTAGTGATTACCTTAAATATTTTGGATAAATTTCTCCATTGAGAGGGGGGTTTTATGCACATCGAGCAACTGCGAATTTATGAGATGGATGATCTGTATCAAGTATCGAGTGTAGAAGTAGGCTAACACTCTTATTGGCAAGTAGGAGACTTCCAGGTTCATGCACAGGTTCTTGTAACTTCCTGGATCGTCATCACCCTGTTATTGGCTTTACCTATTGTAGGTGCCAGAAATCTGCAAACCATACCGACTGGCAGCCAGAATTTTATCGAGTATGTTCTCGAATTTATTAGGGATTTAACTAGGACCCAGATGGGGGAAGAGGAATACCGCCCCTGGGTTCCATTTATTGGAACGATGTTTCCATTCATTTTTGTTTCCAACTGGTCTGGTGCTTCGTTTCCTTGGCGAATCGTTCAGTTACCTCATGGAGAGTTGGCTGCACCTACCAACGATATCAACACCACTGTTGCGTTAGCCTTGCTTACATCAGTAGCGCATTCTTATGCGGGTTTACAAAAGAGAGGTTTCAGCTATTTCGGTAAGTATATTCAGCCAACTCCGGTACTATTACCTATCAATATTTTGGAAGATTTTACCAAACCCCTATCACTTAGTTTTCGACTGTTTGGAAATATTTTGGCCGACGAGTTGGTAGTAGCTGTCCCTGTTTCCCCAGTACCTTCAATTGTTCCTGTACCCATGATGCCTTTGGGATTATTTACAAGTGCCATACAGGCTTTGATTTTCGCTACTTCAGCTGCAGCTTATATTGGGGAATCCACGGAGGGCCACCACTAATTCAGTTGGAATAAGTCATTCCGAAGGACTACGGTAATCACAAAAAAATTTCTTTGAGAACCATTCATTGGATTGTCGTGGTGAAAAAACCGTTTCCGTGGTATCATGCTACAACAGTACAAGACCTGTGTTGTCTCTCCCCCCCACTTCGAATAGCAATAATAAAGAGGGGGGGGGGTTAAATTTACGTATGGCCCTCCAAATTTCATTAAATCCATTTAAGGTAAGGTTTTGAATAGGAAAAATAGTGATTTCCATCGCCAAGTTCAACTAAAAAAAAGTTATCTATCTATCTATATAGACATAATTTTGGGTAAGCAGTTTATGCCATTTTTTTTTCTCTCTGTTTGAACGGATTTAGATCACAGTATAGCAAATGAATTGATTAAATCTTACTTGCACTCAATTTGGAATGGGCATGTTTCGGTAGGTAATAGTTAGTACTACCAAATCTTCGAATTTTTTCGATCCAATTGTATTAAATTAGGCAAGAAGTCACACCGATTGACATAGAAAAGAGATACGTTCTTCTCATACTTTATAACTGTTCCGAATCCAATATTAAGTTAAGTAGACGGCATGTTCTATTACTAATTTTGATCAGATTCCTGTAGAATTGATTTCTGGATTAACGTTTACTAGAAACTCGTCGTTGCGACGAGTTCTAGTTACACCCAACAAAACAATATTGATTAACGTAAATAAATTAGGAGGAGACTAATACGAATCCATTAATTTCTGCTGCTTCTGTTATTGCTGCTGGGTTAGCTGTAGGCCTTGCTTCAATCGGACCCGGTGTCGGTCAGGGCACTGCGGCAGGTCAGGCAGTCGAGGGTATTGCGAGACAACCAGAAGCAGAAGGCAAGACACGAGGGACTTTATTATTAAGTTTGGCTTTTATGGAAGCTTTGACCATTTATGGATTAGTTGTAGCTTTAGCCCTGCTATTTGCAAATCCATTTGTTTAAAATAGGAGGTAGTTTGTTGCACCTCTACCCCTCCCTTCCCCAAACTATTTTCAAATCAATGGTGAACAACTAATTTGGAGGGAGGGGCCTTGCGGTAAATAGCTGCTCCATTTACCCAACAGAGTTCCTGCTGCGTTTATCTGTAACTCCCCTCTCTCTCTACTAACTAGAAAGTTTTAACAAATGGAGTAAACTACTACAAGTTGTTAAAATTAATGACTCAAAAGATATTGTCTGCAGTTTTCTTTTAATTTTTCAAAAGTTGAGGCTTGTCACTTCCTACCAGGCCGGACCAGAGGTTGTTCAAATCCTGCAAAACTTTCCAGGAGGGAAAGGACTATGAGAAGTGTAAGTGAGATCGCTGCTCCCTCAAGTGATTGGATTCTTGCCGCAAGTATTGGTTTAAATACCAATATTTTGGAAATAAACTTAATTAATTTAATTTTAGTACTAGGTATATTATTCTACTATGGAAAGGGGGTGTGTGCGAGTCGTATATCCGAGTGGGAGAACTGTTTCCCTCAGTTGCACCCAAAGGTGCAAAACCCCGACGAATTCCCTGTAAATAAATACTATGCAAGAACTGGAGCATTTCGTGTAATCGACGAAAGTTTCAATTTTGTTAACCGATTTGTTAACCGATTTCCGGGATTGTCGTCAATATGGTTAAAGCCAATTTGCTTAAAGTCTTAGCAAAAGCGGGGTTCTCTTTCCCCTACCGCGTAAGTCAAATCGCGATTGGAAACGCATTATTCCCTATCCCTATATTCGGTATATGACGCCCATATCAAGAATACTTCGATTTGTACCACCTTTCGAGATAGATACCTATATTTAGGTAGGTAAATAGATACATAGATATTGGAGTTGATTTAACTCAACCTCCTTCAATTTGCTGAATAGACAACCCATACAAGACGAATACTACTCGGAAAAAGCGGTTCTCAATTAATTAATAGTTATCTGGGAGAGCTCTCAATCTTTCTTCCTACTCAACTAGTGATTATTCTATCTAACCATGGAATAAATGAATCTTGTTAGTCAATGGGAAAAAGAAGGAAGGCGAGCCCGCGTTCGAAAATAACGTCTGTTAAATCTTATCGATTTTTGGGGAGAAACGGGCAGGAAAGCCGAATGGATCAAAAAATCCACGTTCGGTTTGGGAAGAGATCACCAGCCTCCGAGAATCGGAGATCCGTAATCCACTTTCATTGATCAATTTTTTAGAAAATCGTGAAAGAACAATTTTGAATACAATTAGGGATGCGGAAGAGCGTCACAAAGAAGCTTTTAATAAGCTTCAGAAGGCTCGTATTCGCCTGCAGCAAGCAAAAGGTAAAGCGGATGAAATCCGAATCAATGGACTTACGCAGATGGACAGAGAACAACGAGATCTTGTCGATGCAGCTGACGAAGATTTAAAAGGATTAGAAGATAGTAAGAATTATGCAATTCGTTTCGAGAAGCAACGCGCTATTGAGCAGGTTCGGCGGCAAGTTTCTAGACTAGCTTCCGAAAGAGCTCTAGAAAGCCTAAATAGTCGTTTGGATAATCAACTACACCTGCGAATGATTGATTACCACATTGGCTTGTTTAGAGCCATGGATAACAAATTTGATTAGTTCCAACTTCACTACTAGCTTTCATCTCATTATAAAACGGGTTTTATTTTTCAATTTCCTCCTTCCAGTTATATTTTTTGGCAAAAATGGTAATAAACATTCGACCTGACGAAATTAGCAGCATCATTCGCAAGCAAATTGAAGGGTATGTCCCGGAAGTGAAAGTTGTTAACATTGGTACCGTACTTTAAGTCGGAGATGGGATCGCCCGTATTCATGGACTCAACAAAGTAATGGCTGGTGAATCGGTGGAATCTGAGGATGGTACAGCAGGGATTGCTCCGAATCTGGAATCTGATAATGTTGGGGCCGTACCGACGGGTGATGGTTTGACCATACAAGAAGGAAGCTCTGTAAGAGCGACGGGAAAGATTGCTCAAATACCGGTTAGTGACTCATTTCTGGGCCGTGTTGTAAACGCTTTGGCTCAACCTATTGATGGGAGGGGTCAAATCCCAGCTTCCGAGTTTAGGTCGATTGAATCCCCCGCTCCAGGAATTATTTCAAGACGCTCCGTCTACGAACCTTTACAAACAGGTCTTATTGCTATTGATTCCATGATTCCCATAGGTCGTGGTCAACGGGAGTTGATCATTGGCGACAGACAAACTGGTAAAACAGCAGTAGCTACAGATACAATTTTGAATCAGAAAGGTCAAAATGTTATATGTGTTTATGTAGCTATTGGTCAAAAAGCTTCTTCTGTGGCTCAGGTAGTAGACACTTTTCAAGATCGCGGTGCCATGGAATATACAATCGTAGTATCGGAAACTGCTAATTCCCCAGCCACTCTACAATATCTTGCTCCTTATACGGGAGCGGCTTTGGCCGAATACTTCATGTATCGCAAGCAGCATACCTTGATTATTCACGACGATCTTTCTAAACAAGCCCAAGCTTATCGACAAATGTCTTTGCTATTAAGGAGACCACCTGGGCGAGAAGCATATCCAGGAGATGTTTTCTATCTACATTCTCGTCTTTTAGAGAGAGCAGCTAAGTTAAGTCTCCAATTAGGGGAAGGTAGCATGACAGCTTTACCTATCGTTGAAACGCAAGCGGGAGATGTTTCAGCCTACATTCCTACCAATGTTATTTCTATCACCGATGGATAAATATTTCTATCAGCGGATCTCTTTAATGCTGGAATTCGACCAGCAATAAACGTGGGTATTTCTGTATCTAGAGTGGGCTCCGCAGCTCAAATAAAAGCTATGAAACAAGTGGCTGGCAAATTGAAATTGGAATTGGCACAATTCGCAGAATTGGAGGCTTTTGCACAATTCGCTTCTGATCTTGATAAAACTACTCAGAATCAGTTAGCTAGGGGCCAGCGATTGCGTGAGTTGCTTAAGCAGTCTCAATCAGCCCCATTATCAGTAGAAGAACAGGTTGCTACTATTTACACTGGAGTTAACGGATATTTGGATGTACCAGAAGTCGAACAAGTTAAACGGTTCTTGGTTCAGCTACGCGAGTATGTAATAACAAACAAACCTGAATTTGGTGAAATTACTCGTTCCACAAAAGTATTTACAGAACAAGCGGAAACCCTTTTGAAGGAAGCAATTAAGGAGTCAACAGAAATTTTTATATTGCAAGAGAAGTAGGTAATACGGTTGCAGATTTCACCTGGGGAATGATAACACTCGGGCTTCATCCAACTGTTTTCACTTTATCTACGCTGATATAATGACTTCAAACACGAAATTACGCCCAATAGGATTTGAACCTATACTTAAGGTTTAGAAGACCTCTGTCCGATCCATTAGACGATGGGCGTTTTTTCCCTTCTTCTCCTGATTGATAATAAATAGGTTGATCATGAATACGCCGACAGATTAGTTAACAAATCGTGAACAAACAAGAAGAACTTTAGTTTGTTCACGACGCAATTTATGATTGAAAGGTTTAATTTAACTGGGGCTCCGGGATTCTTGGTATCGTATCACCAGCGGGTAGCGGGAATCGAACCCGCATCAGTAGCTTGGAAGGCTAAAGGTTATAGTCGACGACGGCAAACAGCCATGATGTCGCTAATCCAGAACCGAACGTGGAAGTTTCCGCCCATTCGGCTCCTTTATGGAGATAAAAAGGGCTAAATAGTACAAAACTGGGGAAAATTTGCTTCGCTAAATGAAAAAAGAAAAACAAAGATGGGTGAATTGTCTCCCCCGCTTTCTTTAAAGGAAGGGAGCATATATCAAAATTATTTTTATAAGGATCAAGGCCTTCTCTCCTTATTGGAAAAAGTCGGGGCTTCTTTTTCTCTCCCGTTCGAAAAGGAGAAAGAACCGACCTAACTTGAGTAAGCGTCATCCATAAAATCTATGTCAGTCTTGCATACGTTTTGGTTGTATAGCGTGAATATACTTCTTAGATGATCCTTTGGAGAAAAAAGAGTAGTTTCATCAATTTCTATTTTTTTCCCATTTACTTCGTTGTTTCTTTTTACTCCTAAAAATCTTTAGGGAAATATTTCTCACCGAGTCGAAAGCAATCATTACTGCTTAACCAAATATAGTGACTTGATAATCTTGATAAACCAAAATCAATCTATTTAAAACTTTGTAGCTTGGATTTTTTATTTTCCAAGGTTCAGTGACGATGAAACAAATATTTTAGATGTCTTCCCATAGATTCCTAATTTTTCCTCCATTTGGAGGCGTCCCAAGTTTTTTGCATATCAAAAATAATTCTGCTTCGTTACTAAGCGGTACAACTTTCGAAGTACAAAAATAACGAGAATGACGCATCTTTTCCATACCAGTAACTAGTAAAGACAAATAGATGTACTTTTGTAAAAATGAAGCTTTTCAATTTAGTTAAGATTCAGTTTGAAAGATCCCTTAACTAGTAAAATCAATATGAAACGAGTCACACTTTTACCACTAAACTATACCCGCTAGAATACAATTCTATTATACAGTATATCTGCATATTGATGAGGGATGAGGCCTTCCAAACGTGCTTACATTTGGTTTTAGGAGGAGCCCCCCCCCCCCCCCCTACCCACTCCTTATTTTTGTATATATCTTGTATATAGACGAAATTGATATTCATTTCATGGTTGCGCTGCCTACATCAAAGATTACCTTTTTGAGCTGCCAATAGTGCAATTACTAATGGCCCCGATGTCACTACCAATGCCAAGATAGCAAGTTGCGCAATTGTTTCTAAATTCATTATCCCTCCTTCTATCGTTTTTCATCAATTTATCTTGATACTAAGAAATTTTTTAAGAAATTAAATAGATATATCTGTTTAATGTCTTCTTCCACTTATACAAAAAAATGGGGGGTGAAAGAAACTAATGGCATCAATTTCATAAAGTGAAATTACTTTGCTACTTATTTGTTCTTCCACAGCAAGCATTTGAATTACAAATTTGACCATTGTATCGTATTGGCAATTACTTCAGTTTAAGTCGCGGAATTACATTCAGTTAGGCTAAAAAGATCAAATCCTTTTTGGGTGAGATTTTCGACTTGCACTTCATACATTTAGTTATAAATTAATTTTTCCTATATTACATAGAAAAAATAAGAGGGGATTGCCAAAAAAGAAAAGGGGAGATTTTTCCTCGTAACAAGTAGTCCGGAATTTGACTCTGTCAAGTGATACGAGGGCAAGGTCAAATTTTACTACTGTAGATTTAGATTGTAGACATAGACTTACAACCTATCTTCGTGTTAATATGAAACAAGAGAGCAAATACATCCTTAATTGCTCGGAGAGATGGCCGAGGGGTTTAAAGCGTCGGATTGCTAATCCGTCGTACAACTCATATGTACCGAGGGTTCGAATCCCTCTCTCTCCCTTATTTAGAATTTAATTAAACTGATTGATTGATAAACTGATCTCAACGAGACAATTAAGGCAGTGCTTTCTATTTAATCCCTACGTCCGGGGTTTCGTCCAGGATCATTTGATAAAAATCCGAAAACGAAGAGGGAAACGAAGAAGATAACTACTGCATAGACAAATAGCTTGAGGGTAAGCATGATAACATCTCCGTGTTTTTAAAAACTAGGAATAAAATAAGACAGAACAACTTTGTTTAAACTACCTAATTTATCTCTATCATTTCTATTTGTTATATTTGTATGGACATATATATATATATGACTTATCTTTTCAACTGAAGAAAAAACCGGTTTTTATGAAATATTACTTAATCCGATTATTTATATGTATTCTCTACATAATTTATTTATTTATTCTATTGTAATAAATGGGAATAAAAATTGCATAAAAATTCAACAACTTCTAAAAAATTGATGTTTGTTAATCTCAAATAAACCGTGGGGATCCAATACTCTTTTTCTATAGAAAGTTGAATACGTCAATACCGGCATCTCCAACTGCAGATGCTAGAACCTAATTCGATTTTTGCTTGAATTGCAGTGAACCTTCTCCCTTCTTTTCCAATTTCAACTGTTTGACGACTTTTTTTGCCACTTTATAAGGAGCGAGACATTCCAGAAATGAGCAACTCATAACACTTATTATCGAAAGCTAACTGCAGCTTGCCAAACAAAAGCTAGGAGAAGGAAAAACACCGGTATTACCGGCATTACATCCACAATTGGATCAAAGATTGCATAAGCTTCGGGTAATTTGGCAAAAGAAGTGCCATTGAGCTGAATAGCATTTTCTAGACAGATGTCATATAAAACTGTCATCTTCATTCTCCAGTGATGTAACAAGTAATTTCTCTCCGACATGGTTGTCCGTCGCTTTTCAATTGGTTGACCCGTCGGATATATATTGTTATATGTTCCTTCTCTAATTTGAATAGTTAATCGACATCTTATCGAACTAAAATGATATCTTAATGGATTTCTAATTAATCACTCTTTTTTATTTTTTTTTATCAGTAGTTATAAATTCATCCAATTTCTTTTTGTTGTTGCTCTTTTGTTTTGCAGCCGGACAAATAACTAAAAAAGCCGGTTGACAGGAAACCCAAAGTATGAGATAGTCAAAATACCACTCATTTGTGGGGCGTGGCCAAGCGGTAAGGCAGCGGGTTTTGGTCCCGTCACTCGGAGGTTCGAATCCTTCCGTCCCAGACTTTTTTTTGAGGAGGGAAAGATCTCTCGCATTTTTATATACTAGAAATTCAAGAAGTCATAAATTCTATTTCTAGCTTCGATTCGCTATCTACTGCCTCCTTCAATATACTTACTCGATGTATTAGTTTTCCTCGATGGATCTCCCAGTTTATATTATGACGATAAGCCGCATATAGCAATAGATCCCTTTATGATGTGAAGCAACAAAATGATACCAAAATTAAATTAGATTATGAAATTAGCTTATTGGATGTATGCTGGACCCGCCCACATAGGTACTTTACGAGTAGCTAGTTCCTTCAAGAATGTACATGCTATAATGCACGCCCCTTTGGGAGATGACTACTTCAACGTAATGCGTTCTATGTCGGAGAGGGAAAGGGATTTCACCCCAGTAACTGCTAGTGTAGTGGATCGTCACGTATTAGCGCGTGGGTCTCAAGAAAAGGTTATAAATAACATAAGCCGAAAAGACGAGGAATAACGCCCTGACCTAATTGTTTTGACACCTACGTGCACTTCTAGTATTTTACAGGAGGATCTACAAAATTTTGTCGATCGAGCTTCTTTGTCTTCTGAGTCTGATGTAATTCTCGCGGATGTTAATTATCACTGAGTTAATGAGCTTCAAGCGGCAGATAGAACCCTGGAACAAATAATTCGATTTCACTTGGATAGAGCTCGTAAACGAAGTATTTTGGACCGATCTGTGACAAACACACCTTCAGCAAATATTATAGGAATTTTTACCTTAGGCTTTCATAATCAACATGACTGTCGCGAATTGAAACGTCTACCTGGAGAATCGGGAATTGCAGTCAATCAAGTAATCCCAGAGGGGGGATATCTTAAAGATTTGAGGGATTTGCCAAGAGCTTGGTTTAATATAGTTCCTTATCGCGAAGTAGGTTTAATGACAGCAACTTTTTCAGAAAACGAGTATGGAATGCCGTACATATCTATAACTCCCATGGGGATTTCAAACACAGCCGATTTTATTGCACAGATTGGAAAGCTTGTGAATGTGTGGGCTTCCGCACTATCAGGAAAAAGACTTAACTACAAATTATATGTTGACAATCAAACTAAATTTGTTTCTCAAGCAGCCTGGTTTTCAAAGTCTATTGATTGTCAAAATTTGGCTGGAAAAGAAGCAGCAATTTTTGGCGATGCAACTCATGCAGCCTCAATTACTAAAATACTTGTTAAAGAAATGGGAATTCGTGTAAGTTGCTCAGGCACGTATTGCAAGCATGATGCAGAACGGTTTAATGAGCAAGTTCAGGGTTTATGTAGCGAAATATTAGTTACGGAAGATCATACCGAAGTTGGAGACACGATAGCCCGTATTGAACCCTCTGTCATATTTGGGACGCAAATGGAGCGTCATATTGGCAAACGTATTGATATTCCGTGCGGGGTCATTTCTTCACCAGTTCATATTCAGAATTCTCCTCTGGGATACCGACCCTTTTTAGGTTACGAAGGCACTAATCAAATAGCTGATCTAATCTATAACTCATTTAATTTAGGTATGGAAGATCATTCACCGGATGTTTTCGGGGGGCACGACACCAAGGGGATAAGCACCAAATCTCTATCAACAGATAGGAATGATATTAATTGGACTCCTGAAGCTGAGTCGGAACCAAATAGAATCCCTGGCTTCGTGAGGGGGAAAACCAAGAAAAACACCGAAACTTTTGCAAAGGGAAACAATATTTCCGAAATTACAATTGATGTCACGTATGCAGCTAAAGAGAAATCAAGCCCTTAATTTCAGAAACTGTACAGATAATTATTTGGGATAAGTTCTAGTTTACTTCACTTCATTTTGCGTCAAAAAGTTTGTACCAAAAATATCAATTAAAGATACTCGAGTAATAAGTATTTAACAGGAAAATAATTCTTGATTTTTGGATATTATGGTAAAACTTCGCCTGAAGCGACATGGTAAGAAGCAACGTGTGACTCGAGCTCGAGATCGTTTCCGCGGAGTTTGGTATCCGCCAGTTCCAAGCAAAGAGTGGGATGTTCTCGCTTCGACATTTGTTGAAAATCATTACCCAATGAAACTTGAAGAATATCTACCTATTTCAATCTATTTCTTTTTTTGAGGGAAATTATATCTATGGTTATTTGCAAGAAATAGTGCAAGGAAGCCTCATTAGTCCGTTACCTTGTATTTTTTTTTTTACCTGGGACTTAAATCTGAATTTAAGTCGGGTTGACTCACTATTACTTACTGTTCAGACAATTTAACTACCAAATCTTGATTGAGTTTTCTTTCGTCTATAGTATATAACAAGTATAGAAAAAGCTGACTCGATGAATTTTTTCTTCAGGGGTTATTGAAGATGGGTTCTGTTGCTACCGACTTTCAATCCGGAAAAGCCTCCGGGGTTAGTCCTAAACCTAAGGATTGTCAAAATTGATCTACGAACGAGGGGATATTCGATATCCAATTGAACTAATTATTGGGTAAGTCAAAAAGAAATAAAAGGGAGGGGATAAGCCTGTCTTCCTACTCATCTTACCTATTTACCTTATGGTATTGTATTGTTTATTACAAAAGGATAATTCGGGAGAAGATAACTCAATAAATCGGAGAATGTCCGCATTATACACATATGAGTTAGAAGTATTCTTCTGCAATTGAATAGAGTATTGATCCATTCAGCTGAAGTTGTGCTCTAAGCCGTACGAATTCAAAAGTTCATATACGGTTTTGTGTGGGGGCGAGGGGGGGGGGGCTTTGCCCCATGTGTACCTACCTATCTTGATAGGTTACTTACCGAATAGTTGCAATTGATACCCAATCTCGGCGGGAAGGTAAATGCATTGAGGAGGTTGGTTTCTACAATCCCCGGAAAGACCAAACCCAATTAGATCTCTCTACTATTGTTGCTCTACTTAAAAAAGGAGCTCAATCAACAGCAACCGTTCGTGATATTTTGAAACGGGCGAAGGTGCCTGAACAAATCGGAATCAATCTCTAATTAAAAATCGAAATTTAGGAGAATTTAATGGGCCCAGTTTACAGATCTTTTCAGATGCTTTTGTATTATCCCCCCCTTTTAATTATACTCTACATCTATGCTGTATTTGGCATTCCCTTAAGAAGTAGACTATTTCGGAGGGACTACTGGTTTTCCATAAAAACCTCCTTTGAAAGAAGTGATATCGGACATATCTTTATGGGCGTGATGAAAAGTTGGAAAAGAAGGGGGGGGCGCAGGTAGCTCGAGTCAGCAACTTAAACAGATTTTTTCCAAGTCAATTTGGGCTTAAGAATTGACCAAAGATTTCACCATGTTAGAATTTTAGTATAACTCGCCACGCTTTTTTATCAAAAGATGGTTGTGGCTCAGTACGTTATCAAGGACTAACTTGGAAAATTTTTGATTTGTGGATACTTCCCCAACGTGAAACCCAAATTACTAAAGATTTCCCAATTTGGGTTTCACGCTGTTCGATGAAACGGATGATTCATCATTTTTGCGTACAATGGTTAACTAATTCTAGTTCTATCTTTCTTTTACTCATATAATGAAAACGATGAAAACTTAGTAATATATTGAATCTTTTGCTTCGAAAAAGATTTATTACAAAATAGAATAATGGTTAGGAGTTACTGTGATGAGAATAACTTCTGGATCTCCTCTTAGATTTGATGCATTACAGAGAAGTGAAGGGCTTATCATTAATAAAGATTGCTTTCCATATCTACTTCTTTTTTTATTTAGAGATAATTTTTATTCAGTCGCCTGTAAATCTTGCTTAGTTAGGCAAGACGTAGGTTTAATACTCAACACTTGTAGTGCAGTAGCAACAAAGCGTTCAATTGATAGCGTGCGTTACCAAGATTATTCAGAGATTTTTTACTCAGAATTTGTTCGAAAATGAAGTACTCAGTTTAACGTAGATTTGTATCTCCACGTACTTTTACAAACAATATGTTTAATTACGGGAATACCTCTTCTGCGTCAGCTAATCACCAAAACAAAAAACAATTCAAAATTTTCACAATCTATTCATTCAATTTTTTTATTTTTGGAAGATAGATTACCAAAAACTAGTCACGCTTTAGAGATTGAGATGTCACAGAATATTCATCTGGAAACTCTGGTTCGCTTATTTCGTCGACGAGTTGGAGATGTCTCACTCCTACATCTATTAAGGATAGGTTTTCATGCATATAAAGCTTCGTATCGAAAATTGATTCGAATTCGGCATTGGAAACAACAAGAACAGAAAGGTTTTGATCTGTTACTTCAAAATTTTTACACTTACGAAATCGACTCAATTCTGTTCATTTTATGGATACAAATGCGTAAGTTTCAAGCGAGATATTTTGCGCTTGCTGATATAGAAAATATAAATCTAAAAAGATTTAGTATTTCCAAATCTAATTTTCAATTAGATGGGATAAATGTCAACCAATACCTCATCCGAAGCTTTTGCATTCATTTTGGAAGATATAGAAACAAATCTTTTATAGCTTTTCATGGAGCTCACTTTTTTGTAAAAAAATGGATTCATTATATTTTGATTTTTTTCAGATCTCATGTTAATTATCCAACTGAATTTATCCAAATACGTATCCATTTGTTATCCAACAGTTGTGCTTTCTTCTTGGGTTACATTTTAACTATTCAGTCAGTTTCAAAAGGCGTTCAAATTGAAACCACGGTGGGCTCCTACAACAGTATTTCAAGTGGGAGAAAGTTTTATCCCAGAATTCCAATTTTACTACTAGTTAAACTTTTGGAAAAAGAGAAGTTCTGCGATAGTATTGGACATCCAATTAGCAAATTAGCTTGGGCTGTTTTAGCAGATGATGATATCTTGAATAGATTTGTAAAAATTTGGAATATTTTTTCCTTGTATTACAGTGCTGCAACAAATCAAGATGGATTGCGCAGATTGAGATATATACCACGACTTTCATGTGATAGTACGTTAGCAAGTAAGCATAGAAGTACGATACGCTTTCTACGACGTAGATTTGACCTAGAACTACCAAAAGTAGTCAATGTTTCTAACAAGTTCAACTCTTCAAAAATAAATCAAAGAGTTTGGCATTTAAGCCTAATTCGATCTATTTCATTAACATTTATTTCATTAATAATACAAGTCCAATAAATATTTTTTAAATTTGCTTCTTTTTTCAACTCAATTTAAGAAAAGTTGTTATTGACTTGATTGAATGAAATAAATAGGGATATATCGCTATTGCGATTTATACAGTCATATAGATATGAGAGTATTCAATTTATTAATTTCATTTTGAAATTTATGTAGCAGAAGGTTATTATTCAATTTCAAATATTATTCTGATTTTTATTACGAATTACACCAATTTTACTTTCTCAGATTTATTTTTTTCAGTCGGTAATCTGTCAACTTTGCCGGAACGTATTCTGATTTTCAGCTTAATTACAGTTATTGTAGTCGATTTATCAAACAAGGGAAAAAATACAACTTTGCTTTACCAAATTTCATTACTATCTATGTTAATTGGCGTGGTTGTTTCACTATGTCAATGGGGAATCCAGTCTTTCTCCATCGTTTTCGAAAATTATCAGATCAGTAATTTTAGTTATATATTTAGATTTTTTATGTTGACTTGTTCCCTATTATCTATTTTGTTATCAATTGATTACATACGATGTTCAAAAACGGCTTTGACGGAATTTCTATTTTTTGTATTAACTGCAGGTTTGGGCGGAATGGTTCTTTGCTGGGCAAATGATTTGGCCACCCTTTACGTGGCATTGGAACTTTTAAGCTTATCTTCTTGTTTCTTGTCTGGATATACCAAAAGGGATATAAGATCGAATGAAGCAACTATGAAATTTTTATTGATGGGTGGGGCAAGTTCGTCTCTTTTGCTATATGGTTTTTCTTTGTTGCATGGAATTTCTGGTGGACAGCTTCAGCTTGATAAAATAGCTGGTGGACTCCCGTTTAATAAGTATTTTATTGTAATTTGTATTGCTATTGCGTTTATCACAGTTGGAATGGCGTTCAAACTATCTCTCGTTCCTTTTCATCAATGGACTCCTGATGTATATGAAGGAGTGTGATTCGTTCGAAAAACAATTGAATCATTACAAATAATTTGATAACGTAAGATTTGTTTTTCGCGGCGTCCTGTGAGTGCGCGGGAACACAAAGATTTCCGAACGATAGCAGTTACGTCAACAATTGACTCTTGTCGTATAATCATATTCAAACATTGTTCAACTAATAACATACGAGTAAAACAGAGGCAAGTGGCAATATTTAGATTTAGTAGATTTCCCTAATTTTACATCTCTATTTCTTTATTTCTATTATGGCTAGATTCTTGGACAAATTGGTAGTTTAAGCAAATTTAACTAGAAATTCAGTTTATTGCCGTGTACTTCTTTCGTTTTTTAACCTGTTGATGGAAAGTTAATTAGCTTGATCCTTCAAAAGCTACTGACAAATTTCTCCAACTTGATAAATCATCCCAAGATAGAATTAAATTAACAAGTTTATACTTGC